CGAGAACTAAATTTTAGTATGTAATAATTCCTAGTTCTCTATTTCTGGAAATACTGTATCTCAATAAGATTGAGAAAAAGAAATCTGATTCATCGTTCTATATCGAGAGATGTAGAACGCAAAAACGTGCGGTACTTTTTGGAGAGAGAAAATAGAATGAAGAGAATAGAAAGATTCTCGAATCATGAAATCCAAATTATCCTACTTCCAAAGAATCGACCGAGAAGCCGTATGAGGTGCAAATCTCATGTACGGTTTTGTAGAGTGACAGTAAACAGAACTTGTCAACTTTTCCAATATTAACCCCAAAAAACCAAACTCTGCCTTACGTAAAGTTGCCAGAGTACGATTAACCTCCGGATTTGAAATTACTGCTTATATACCTGGTATTGGCCATAATTTACAAGAACATTCTGTAGTATTAGTAAGAGGAGGAAGAGTGAAAGATTTACCCGGTGTAAGATATCACATAGTTCGAGGAACCCTAGATGCTGTCGCGGTCAAAGATCGTCAACAAGGGCGTTCTAGTGCGTTGTATATTCTTATCTAAGACTTGTATTTATGATACCATGTGAATGGCTATAAACATGGGAAGTATATGGCTAACTTCATAACAAACGTTGTGTAAGGGGACTAGAGCAGGCTACCATAAAACAAAGTCTAAGGTTCAATAGTGAAATTATTTTATAAGTTTTCCCCGACTTTTTGTCAAAAAATACCTTGACCTTTTAGAACAGGTTTGAATCAATTAGCAATGATTTGGAATTTGAAACAGTTTTTTCTACACTATAAACCTAAGGACTTGATTGTATAGATATGGAAAATGCAAGATTTCCGGTCATAGCAAAAGAAAGGAAACGGATACTCAATGAAGAGTGAGTAAACATCATTATATGCATAATAGATCTCATCTATGCAGATAGAATCATGTAGAAAGCCGTATTCGGCGAAAGTTGTATGTACGGTTTGGAGGGAGATCTTTCATACCAGGGGTCCACCCTACAATATGGAGTCAAAAAGCCGAAAAAAAAGTGATTCCTTTTTAGCCTTTATGAAATAGAATTTAGAACCCCTTTTCAAACTCATGTCACGACGAATTAGTGCAAAAAAAACAAAAAGAACGGAAAATTTCGATCCAATTTATCAGAATCGATTAGTTAACATGGTACTTAATCGTATCCTGAAACATGGAAAAAAATCATTGGCTTATCGAATTCTTTATCGAGCCATGAAACAGATTCAACAAAAGACAGAAAAAAATCCACTATTGGTTCTACGACAAGCAATAAAGGAAGTAACTCCTCGTCTAATAGTAAAACCAAGACGTAAAGGTGGATCGACTTATCAAGTTCCCCTTGAAATAAAACCTAAACAAGGAAAAGTACTTGCTATTCGTTGGTTATTAGAGGCATCTCGCAAACGGCTGGGTCCAAATATGGAGTCCAAATTCAGTTCTGAATTGATAGATGCTACTAAAGGGAAAGGCACAGCTATCCGCAAAAAGGAAGAGACTCATAAAATGGCAGAGGCCAATAGAGCTTTTGCGGATTTTTAATCCATAAAAAGGGTAGATCTAACTAAGATCTTAGTCTTAGTTAGATCTACCTATCCTGCCTGATTAGATTAGAAAAAGCTTCTCGTTTGGAGATTTGAAGAAATTTGTAATACAAGATGAAAACTTAATCTTCTTCAAGCCTTGATGGTGAAATGGTAGACACGCGAGACTCAAAATCTCGTGCTAAGCGCGTGGAGGTTCGAGTCCTCTTCAAGGCATACATGATTTGCTTATGGAATGAGCCAAAGAATGGTCAACAAGGCAGAGCCTTTTTTACAAAAAGGATTCCGACGATACGATCTGACCCGACTTTTTCCAAGGTTTTATCTTAGAGAATCGTGTACCGAATTGGGGCAATCCCAAAGCTCATTATGGTCAACATGAAATATGTAGAAAACCAACCTAGTCATTCCGTTATTACAATAATTTGTTCTCAGAGCAGATACCAACAACCATTTCATATGTGTATTTATGTATTTATCGAGATCTCTTTCATCTTTCTTTAATTCTTTCAATTCCAGATCTATCCGATTTTTCGAAAGAAGAGATGTGGAATCCTGTTGTAGAAATGAAGTGTTTCATTTCATTCGCAAAAAGCCATTTCGTTTTCAACAATGTCTTTGTCATTTGATTCAATAACATTCTGTTAGAAAGGAACAGATTTAATAAATATTGATAATTCTCTGAGAGAATATTAGAAAGAAAAAGTTCATTGGGTACTGAACGATTGGTTTCAAGAGATCTTTGGCGATCAATTACCAAGTCCCAGCGGTCACTTTGGCCCCGCGGATTTTCAATCAACCAGCGGTGATACAGAGCTAAAGGACTGTCCATGTGTACGTGTAGAATTTGCGATTTCATACCCTTTCCTTGAATGCGTTGCAAAGCCTCGATATGGGGTTCCTTCTGTTGAGAAACGAGAACATCTCGTTTCTTCTTTTTTCTTTTTGTTTTTTCTTCTAATTCTTCTAAACAAGGAATAGAAAGGTTCCGGTTGGTCATCACAGTAAATCTACGAAAAAGCCTTTTTGAATGGAAAAGTGGTGGTTTTTTGGTTTGATCTATTCTTATTAAACAGGCATAAGCTCCACTGGTATAAAGCCTTTGCATCAGTTCTTCATTGGAAAACACTTCTTCGTCTGAAAACAAAACGTCCGGATCCTCTTGGATTAGAAAGGAGTCCCAAACAAACCGTCTTCCACGAAAAAGCACTGGTTTATTAGAAGATTGACATTGCATTGATTGATATTGCAATGGATATTGCATTGGATATCCAGATTGACTTCTGAACGGTTCCAAAAACTCTTGAAATGATAGATTTTCCAAATCCAACCGTAGTTTTTTGATCTCTTCCCGATACTTCCTATACTCCGTCGTAACCCCCCTTTTTTCTAAGTTGAACTTCTTAGACTTATACTGGAGCATACGAAGATGATTTTCAAACTTTTGAACGAAAATCCGCCTTTCTTGAAACAATCTGACTTGCTCCGGCAATCCCAATTCATTGAATGTTTTTATCCGATCAAATCGATTACTGCGAAGAAAACTAAGACGCCAGATCCTAGGAGACGAAACCAATGATTCATCGAATTCTTCATCCTTTTGGAGTTGAGCATCTAGACCTATTTCATGAACTAGAGACGAAAACCCTGTTCGCATCGTATACTGATGATTTTTCGTTTTGCGCAGAGGATCGAATGGTGGGATTTGATTCTTATCAGACTTACCTCGATATATTCCTAACCACGGAAACTCCACCAGAAGACTTTCTAAAAGACTAGAAGCTAGATGGAAATCATGTTCAACGAGTCTATCGAGAGGAGTCCAATTCTCTTGATTTGGTTCCGATATCAGCAACCAAGAATCCCGAGCAGCTGATCCGGCCAAGCAACCCAAAATAGGAGGGAGTATAGTGAATTCCTTGATAGTTGTTTCGGCAATCGAAGGTTCTAAATACCATTTAGACAAATAATAAAATTTTTTTTTCCAAAAATCTTTTGCCATAGGTACAGGAGAAAATTTCGTTCTAAGTGTAGTTTGTAGAATAGCCTTTCCTATCTTATAGGGAAGTCTTTCATGATGTTTTAGAACGGATACAACACCCTGATTTATAGATCGTAAACCCCAAGTTTGCCTATAAAGAGACAATCGAATTGTATTCGTGTCTATAACGTATTTTTTTCGCAAACAACTAATTGCTACGGTTTCATTGACAAGTCCTGCCAGGTCTCGTGCCTTATAACCTATGGTTCTAGATCCAAAATCATCGAGGTAGAACAATTCTTTGTTCAAAAAAAATCTTTTCCTACGTAAAAGAATAGAAAATTCTTTTTCTCGTTGGGATACAAGAAGCATCCGAATATTGATGAATTGACCCAATCGATTTGGAGTCATTAGATTTGGATCGACTTTTCTAGGAATATGCGTCGAAGCAATAAAAACAATATTTCTTCTACTAGTAAAACTGTTCTCATCACAGCTATCCATATGGTCCAATAAGCGATGAAGCAACGCCTTCTTCTTGATGATGATATCCATCTTGATGATAGAAGTGCGAGTATTCCGTTCCAATACATGAATGTTTGGGATCCATATTATGCAAGGAGACATTATTTCTGCCATTGTCAAAGTCCGATGGAATTGAGAGAAAGTTTTCCCAAAGAACCATTCCAGATTGATTTTTATTAAAGGAATATAAAAGTCTGCTGCTAGACTTTGGACCAAATAGGATCGACCAGTTTCCTCAGGACCTATCAGTAAAATCCCCTTGGAAAGGGATGGTCCTAATAATAAAGGAGGAGTTTTTCTAGCTTTAGAAAATAGGTTTTGGTTAGATTTGGCAATCTTCTGATAAAAAGCGAAGAAGACCCATTTTTCTGCTAAACGATCAAACCTGTAATTCATTATATTTTTTTGCGAAATGTCAGATAAATATCGTAAGTACATAAACCCCGGCTCTTCCGTGGTTTGATAACCTTCGAAGATAGAATGCCTGTAGGTAAAATTCGATTCAAATTGAGAATTTTGAGAGAGTTCTTTTTCTGTTCTTAGAAGCAGAAGTAGATCAATTGTATCTTTCTTCTTCTCTTTTTTATTATTATTATAATTATCTGATGATAATCTTGATGAAAAAAAAGATGGAATTTTCGAGTTTCCACCACTGGGCTTTGCGATTACGAAGTCGAATATTGTCACGGATCGATCGAATGCACGCGGATTCTTCTTGTGACTTATTAGTATGAAAAAATAAGTCATTCTAAGCCTCATCAACCAATACCATTCCCGGAGGTTTGACAAAAAGCAAACAATTTGATTTAGAATTCTAAAGGCGAACCAAAAAGTAAACCCCTCTTCATATTTATGTGCATCCAACTGCGTCCAAATTGGTTCATCCTTCTTAGCCAAAATAGTAAAATGAGAAAAATCATAATTATTAGATTTAGAAAAAACAGAATCATCACTAGTAGAACCGAAGATTTGTTTTGTCCAATCCCTTATTTCCTCCGGGTACTCAAAGCTATTAGAAGTATCAATAGCAGCCAAATAAGGAACAACACAAGTACTTCTTTCGAAGATTGGTTTGACTAAATCCAGTATTACCGAATCGATTGGTTCTACCCAATCCGGTTTTTCCAAAGAATCCTTCGGGTACTCGCTATATCTTTTTATTTCCATCCACCATTGTCGTAGCAAAGCTGGATCCGAATGTAGTCCGAACTCGAGAAAATTCAACTGTATCAGTAAAGAAATCCAGTTGAAGAAAACAACGAAAAAATACGGAAAAAAGAAAAACACAAGGACGAACCACAAGAGAATGATCCAAGACTCCCCGTCCTTCCTTGCTAATCGCAAGAGTTTCCATATCGACTTTTTCTTGATGAGTTCTTCGATCACGAGCTCCCCGTGAGAAACTAACCAAGGAACCAACTCATTCAGAGGCGGATGAAGTCGAATCCTTCTCCAATTCCGTTGTATTTTGGATTGTAGAATGAACCATACTTCATGAGAAAGTGCCCGCAAGATATTCTTCGATCTATGCCTAATATCTTGCCAAATAGATACTATTTGGTCACAGCTATATAGCAATATATACGGAAAAGTATCAAAAAGTGTATCCCCAAAGTATTTCCACCATATAGAAGTAAAAAACCATGGCATATACATTTGAAGCAAATTCCATTTGGAAAAATGAGTATCAATCTTATATATCTCTTGTTTATTAACGAGTTCATGAAAACAATGTGGTGAACGGCATGAGAAAATCTTTCGTTTCTCTTTCCATGAAAAACAAAGCTTATCTAGAGCTTTGTTTTCCGCTATGTTTTGGAAACTCTCTGTTGAACTAGACTTGGTAAACATGTCTGGAATCTGATGAAATATTTCCTGGTTCTTATTCGGAAAGATTTCCGATAGGAAATCATCTTTATAGGATTGAGTTTGAATCAAACTCGTGTTTGAACTGAAATTTTTCGGAGACTGATCAAGATTTTTTTCTTCAAAATCAAAATAAGATCTATGGAAATTTTCCAAATTGACTACTTGGAATCTTGGTAAAGGCGTTGTACAAATCTCTTCGATCGAGGCTCTGTTGTCATGAACAAAAGGATTCCATCGAGTTAATAACTCGTACAATTCATAGATTAATACATATGTTTTGTCACTACTTCGTTGTAAATACTTAGGTAAAAATATGTCGGATACTTGGGACTCTATGAGTGAAACAGCCTCTTTCTCCGATTGAACAGGTATTATTTCATCAAGCGACAAAGAAAACATATTGTTGCAGATGGGCAAAAGATGGAAATGGAATAATTGTACATATGTAAGATTCTTTTGAATTCTTTCTTCTATATAAGAAGGTAATCTTTTCTTATAATTGGACCGAGGATGACGTAAATAATCCAAAATTTGAAGTGTATTCGCTTTGTCAAAAGCAGCTCTCAATGAACTTTGATTCGATAGTTTTACAGGATTCACCCAATTGTCTCGATATATCGTCGAAAAATCCGTGTTATACAACGAATTGCTTTCATTATCAAAAATGTCCATAATCCATGGCTCATTCCAAGCAATTTTTGCTATTGTTCCTTCATCGATCTTTGAGACTTTTGTCTGGTTATCCAACCACTGGATTTTGGGTTTAACGATTCGAACAAGAAATTCTCTAAACCACCACGGATAGACTACTTTGTCCTCAGGGCCGCACTGAGAAAGGAAAATAATCAAATCCGAAATGAGTTTATCAATATAAGGAGAAATGTCTATGGAAATATCGATGTTGTTCCATAAGTTCTTCATTTCCGTCTCTTCCGGAGCGTAAAACAGAATCAAAGCAATCTTAAGAAATATTTCTTTAATACATAATTCCTTTGGATCGAAACAAACAAGATGGTTCGAATACTTTTGTAAGTATTCGAATTGATCGGACCATTTGTATACATGCAATTTCTGATTGATATATTTCGAAGTTCTAAGAATCAAACAATCTAACCATTCTTTCTGACCTTTTCTCCAATTTAATGAATGCTGGTTCATTGTATTTTTCATTCCATTATTCCAATTTGAAAGAATGTCATCTATTGGAAATACCCAAGCCTGAGTGCGCGTGTTCATTAAATGGAATGTATTTTCCCCTACGGGGAAAATCGATACGGTTTGGTTGATTATTCGATCGAAAGAATCATTCTCTTTCTCAGTCATATTGAACCATGGATTCTTCCATTTTTTTCTGTGGTCGAAAATCTGATTCCCTAATCTGTTCTTGTGAAGTTCATAGAATAGACTCTGAGCGAAGGCAAATGTATTATTAGCAGAAACCTGATTAGGATTAGTCAGTAATAGAGTGAATCGATCTGTTCTTTTTAGGACGATTGGTTTCAATCGACAAAAATGGAATAGGCGCTCTTTGCAGAATGAAGAAAAAAAGAGATTCCAAGACGAACTGTTTCTAACTCGACTACAAAGGAATTGGTTTATATCCCTCTGATTTTGTCTAATCGTAGTACATCCAGGATCTGATGAAATAGCCAATTTCGGATTTGGAAATTTCGTTTTGATATTCCAGAAATCCGCTCTCCTTTTCCTTTCTAATCTTCTCAAATATTGAAAAACATTTTGTTGTCTTTTCCAACATTGGAAATTTTCCACGGGCTCTTTAGTGGTACGAGAAACCATATATTCATCTATTGACAATATGTCAAAAACAGAATAACGAATTGTTTTTGTCCAATTCTCAATGAATTTTTTTGTTTCTTTTGAAAATGAATTCTCTTTTATAGACGACCTTTTGGTTTCTTTCAATACTTCTTTCGGCCAAGACATTGGAAAATTTCCTGGACACGCGTCATACCCATTTGAAAATTTTTCCAATTGGCTAGATTTTGGAAAAAACAAAAAAAGATGCGAAAAGATCCACAAATTTCTAGTGAAATTGGCTTCCGATGATGTTTCATTTCGAATTTCCATGGAGTTATATATAGGATCAAATAGATTGATCGAATAGTATTTGTTTCTTTCAATCAGACTTTTCTTTTTTAGGTTATATATAAGGACTGGTAATGTAAGTAATACTACAACTTTGCTTTTGGAACTACAACTACGTAGATCCCGTAAAAGTAACGTACTGAGAATCCGAAAGTCAAAGAACTTAATAAGACGTTCTCGATGGGACAAAATTTGAGTAAAAAACCTCACCAAAATCAATTCAGTCCATGGATCGAATGAAGAGCTTTGTATTTGTTTGAAAAAGTTTAACCACCAGGTCAAGAGGCTTGATATGGGTTGTTTAATTCCGGACTCTCTTGGACATTTTCCCGAGGTCCTTTCTTCCGAGATCCAGAGTCTGCTTTTTTGTTCTTGTATCATTGGTTTTTGCCCTCTTTTACAATTCTATATTTTATTACGTGAAATATGGATAGATCCCTCTCAATTCCATATAATAAACCATTGGATTTTTTCGAAAGGTTTTTTGACTAGTTTTTGGTTTTCTGGAAAAGGTAGAATGATCTTTGTGATGGATGAAAAGACATAAAAGAAAATAAAAACCTTCGCACTTCATCGAACTTGCGTCAACGATCGAAAAATCGCAAACAACCAAATAAAAGATTATGGCCCGGGCGAACGACGGGGATTGAACCCGCGCGTGGTGGATTCACAATCCACTGCCTTGAGCCACTTGGCTACGTCCGCCCATAAAATCTATCTAATCAACATTACTTTCAAGAAAAGAGTTGTTTTCTGTTCATCCTACGGAATGTGGGCGACTTATTCCAGGAAATCCAACAGGAAATCCAAGTGTTGCAAGATCGGTACTCACTCCCACAAGTTTTTCCGTTGCATTTTCTATGTTTGGCATGATTGGGATATGAGTACTTGGCTACCCTAAGTCGATACTCACTCATATTATCGAATGAATTGATTATTCCGGATGAGCTTTTCTCCAGCATCCATGGCTGAATGGTTAAAGCGCCCAACTCATAATTGGCGAACTCGCGGGTTCAATTCCTGCTGGATGCACATATCTAATTCAAATTCCTTATATATCCTCAAATACAACAGTAAAAAACTCGATATCTTATAATGTGGATATGAACAAAGACAGATAAGGTACCAAACCTCCTTTAGAGGTTTGGTACGATGAAAGGAATACCTAGAATTCTATCTAATTAACCATCTATAGAATTGAATTCCATTGATGCCAAATCAAGAGGAAAATTGTGAGCATTGCGCTCATGCATAACTTCCATACCAAGATTAGCACGATTAATTATATCAGCCCAAGTATTAATAACACGACCTTGACTGTCAACTACAGATTGATTGAAATTGAATCCATTCAAGTTGAACGCCATAGTACTAATACCCAAAGCAGTAAACCAGATACCTACTACGGGCCAAGCCGCTAAGAAGAAATGTAAAGAACGAGAATTATTAAAACTAGCATATTGGAAAATCAATCGACCAAAATAACCGTGAGCCGCGACAATATTATAAGTTTCTTCTTCCTGACCAAATTTGTAACCTGCATTAGCAGACTCACTCTTTCTGACCAAATTTGTGATTGTGATTCTATTCCATATTTAAACCTAAAATACAAAAATCAATCATATAATGAACATTTCATACAAAAACATACTACATTTTGCTCAGAGTAGTCCGGAAAAATTTCTAACTTCTGGGAAACATCATCGTTGCAAGGGTCGAAATAAAAAAGGTATTATTACAGTACGTCATAGAGGAGGAGGCCATAAACGTCTTTACAGGCAAATTGATTTTCGAAGAAAAGAGAAAGACATCTATGGAAAAATTGTAACCATAGAATATGATCCTAATCGAAATGCGCATATCAGTTTGATATGTTACAAGAATGGGAAAAAGTCCTATATTTTGTCCCCTAGAGGAATCATAATTGGAGATACTATTTTATCTGGTCCAAAAGCTTCTATTTTAATAGGGAATGCCCTACCTTTGAGTGCGGTTTGAATTATGAATTTACGTAATCGGAAAGACCGGTTAGGCCCCGAACCTACTAAATTATCATTAATAATCTAAATTTGACTTAATTTTCAAAGGGAAACTGAGAAAAAAATATAGCAAGTGATAAAAAAAAATAATAATAAATTTTTCATTCTAGATAATATGGAGAATTTTTGATAAAGCATAACAGTGGAGAAGGCAAACTCTTGTTCCAAAAATTATTTTATTCATCTTTAATTTGAAGGTCAGAGGCAAAATCAAAGTTGTACAATGAAATAAATATTTCCAAAAAAAAAAAACGCCTCCTATGTTATTGAGAACGTGATTTAATAAAGTCATTCAATCTGAATGCTACATGATGAACAGAAGCCAGATGATGGATAAACACCTAGGATGTAAAGAACATCCAGAAAGCTGTATGCCCCGAGAGAGGCTTGTACAGTTTGGGAAAGGATTCTTTTTTTTTTTTTTTTAATCAAAATCTATTTCAACCAATATCCCTGTGGGTACAACTATACATAATATAGAAACAACGCAGGGTAAAGGAGGACAAGTGGCTCGAGCCGCGGGTACTATAGCCAAATTGATCGCAAAAGAAGGTCAATCCGCGGTATTAAAGTTGCCTTCAGGAGAACTTCGTTTAATACCTTACAACTGTTCAGCCACGGTTGGACAAGTGGGTAATATCCGCTCGAATAACAAAATTTTTAGTAAAGCTGGATCAAAACGGTGGATAGGTAAACGATCAGAAGTACGAGGAATAGTCATGAATGCTGTAGACCATCCACATGGAGGTGGTGAAGGAAAAAGTCCCATAGGAAGAAAAACCCCCATAACTCCTTGGGGTCATTGTACGCTCGGTAAAAAAACCCGAAAAATGGTTCGGTATAGTGATACTTTCATTCTTCGTCGTCAAACTAAGTTAGAATAAAAAAATTAATTGCCTATGAAATATTCAAGAAAAAAAAAAAGTTTAAAACAAGTTTTTGCGGCTACACACTCAAAAAAAAAAGTTTTTATTGCTGATCACTTATTCAAAAAAATAGAAAAACTAGACACAAATATAAAAAAAAAGAAAATACTATTAACTTGGTCTCGAACGTCTACGGTTGTACCCAAAATGATCGGTTATACCATTGCTATTCATAATGGTAAAGAGCATATACCTATTTATATAACAAATAATATGCTTTACCATAAATTAGGAGATTTTGTACCTACTCGTCTTTGCCCGGAACATCCAGGCAAAGACGATAAGAAATCTAAAAAAAACAAGAAATCTAGTCGTTAAATTTCAAGAAAGTGAATATGAAAATATCTAAAAATAAGAGGAATACCGAAGTACGCGTTTTAGCCAAAAATTTAAAAATGTCTACGCAGAAAATGCGTCGAGTAATCGATCAAATTCGTGGTTGTTCTTATGCACAAGCATATACTCTATTGAAATTAATGCCGTATAGAGCTTGTTATCCCATATTCCAACTACTTTGTTCTGCAGGAGCAAATGCTAAAAATAATTTGGGGCTTAAAGAAAAATTTTTATTCATTAGTAGAGCCGAAGTAAACGAGGGTACTGTTTCAAAGAAATATCAAATTAGAGCTAAGGGACGTTCCTTTCGTATAAAAAAAAAAACTTGTCATATAACTATTGTTTTGAAAGAACTATCAAATCTAATTGAATTTGAAATTTCAGAGAATCTGAAAAGGAAAATATCACAATATGGGACATAAAGTAAATCCAATGGGTTTTAGACTTGGTCTAACTCAAAATCATAATTCTGTTTGGTTCGCACAAAAGAGAGAGTATACAAGAACTCTTCGAGAAGATATAAAAATACATAAATGCATCGAATTTTTTTTCCAAAGACATCAGAGAAAATCTTATCTAGGAATTGGACGAATAGAAATTCAGAGAAAGATTGATTTAATCAATATAATAATCTATATAGGATTTCCCATTTTTTTCAAAAATGAAAAAAATGAAATTACACGAGTAAAAAACGATATAAAACGTACTCTTTATTTGCGTGATCAAAAGCTTAACATAAATGCAGAAATATTAGCCAAACCTTATCAAAAAACTAATATACTTGCTGAATATATCGCTTTGCAACTAGAAAAGAGAGTGGCTGTAAAAAAAATATTACAAAAAGCTGTTGAACTAGCCAAAAAAGACGAAATAGAAGGGATTCGTATACGAATTGCAGGACGTCTTGGTGGACGAGAAAGAACTCGTAAGACAAAAATCAAATTAGGCAGAGTTACTTTACAAACACTCCGAGCTGAAATGGATTATTCCTCTTTTACAGTTCGCACAATCCACGGGGCATTAGGAATTCAACTTTGGATCTTCATGAAAGAACAATAATTGTTGTAATTGTTGTAATTACTATAAAAACTATCCCATTATTATATAGAAAAATTAATTATTTAAGATTGAATAGAATTTCCATTTTCTAGTAAAAATTATGCTATGCTTAGTGTGCGACTCGTTAAAACTAAGCTTTTTTTTTACTTTTGAACTTTATTACACGTAAGAAGTATTCTTTCGTGAAGCAAAATAAGATAATATCGAAAAAAAAAATCGAAGAATCAATACTATTTTTTATGGTATTGTATGGTTCATAAATAAGCCTACCTTGAAAGTGTAATAAAGCAGAAAAGTCGTTATCGACCTCATTTTATAAAAAGAAAAGAGCTTTGAGTCGATGGGAACTAAGTCAACCAATTCTGTAAAAAAAAAATGAAAGTTAAGCTCCACTGTAGAAGAAAAGTAAACCTAAGCAATATTTTGTTGGAAGCTATAGAAACGATGAAACTTGTGGATATATTGTTATCATAGGATAGGATGATGAATAAAACCAAAAAAAATAAGAAAAATATCTACTAAAGAGTCTATATTCATCTGTGAATCTTATTGTTTAGTTGAAGTTTTATATTATTGATTTAGAAGTTACTGGCCTAAACTGTTTTAGAATGGAAATCTTTACTATCACAGGGAGCCGGATGATAAAAAATTTTCATGTCCGGTTTTGAATTAGCGAAGGGAATAAAAACTATGATAACGGAATCCATCGACTATAACCCCAAAAAAACGAAATTCCGCAAACAACATAGAGGAAGAATAAAAGGAAAGAGCCACCGGGGTAATCAGATTTCTTTTGGTAAGTTTGCTATTCAAGCACTTGAACCTGCTTGGGTTACAGCTGGACAAATAGAAGCAGGGCGGAGAACAATTACTCGTACTGCTCGACGTGGCATAAAAATATGGATACGTATATTTCCTGACAAGCCTATTACAAAGAAACCCGCTGACACTCGCATGGGTTCAGGAAAAGGTGATACCCTTTTTTGGGTAGCTGTTGTTAAACCAGGTCGAATACTTTATGAGATGGGAGAAGTTTCTGAAACTGTAGCTCGAAGAGCTGCTCAAATAGTAGCTTACAAGATGCGTATACGCACTCAATTTTTAAGAATTTAAATTGCCCAAATCAAAAAAAGATCTTCTTTTATCTTTTTTTGATTTGATACACTAACAAACTTCCTTGGAGGAAAAATGATTCAGCCTCAAACATATTTAAACGTTGCTGATAACAGTGGAGCACGAAAAATAATGTGCATTAGGATTATAGGAGCAAGTTTTCAAAAATATGCGCATATTGGGAATGTAATCATCGCTGTTATTAAAGAAGCAGTTCCTAATGCAAAAATAGAAGAATCTGAAGTTATTAGAGCAGTAGTTATACGTACTTCTAAAGAATTCCAACGTAATGATGGAACAAGAATACAAACTGATGAGAATGCAGCAATTATCGTTGATCAAAAAGGAAATCCAAAGGGAACTCGAGTTTTCGGTCCAGTTCTGCACGAACTAAGACATTGGAATTTTACAAAAATAATTTCATTAGCTCCCGAAGTGTTATGACTAATATGTACAAAGTACATAGAACAGGTTAACTGCAACTTAGACAAATGTCTCTATAAAAAAAAGCATGTTTTTTTGAAAAAAAAAAAAAGAATAAAGAGAATTCAAAAAATAGATCAACATGGATACTATTACCAATTTGACTACATCAATCAAAAATGCTTACATAGTAAATAAACGAACGGTTCGAGTACCTGCGACTAGGATTAATGAAAAACTCGGGAAAATACTTTTAAATGAAGGCTTTATAAATAATATTAGAGAGCATAAAGAAGGGAAAAAATCTTTTTTGATTTTTACTTTCAAATACAGGAAAAAGAAAGAAACAAGAATTACCCTAAAACGTATAAGCAAACCTGGTCAGCGAATTTATTCCAATTTTCGAAAAATACCAAAAGTTTTAAACGGGATAGGAATTGTAATTCTTTCTACTTCCCAGGGAATCATGACAGACCACGAAGCTCGACAAAAAAAAATTGGAGGAGAAATCTTGTGTTATGCATGGTAATAGAGTCTACCCATTTTTGCTAGATATATATATATATATATATATTTTTTCCAAAAAAGAAACATGAAAATGGAAAAACGACAAAATATGATTGAACTTGAAGGGCTAGTTATTGAGGCACATCCCGCTGGATTTTTTAGAGTCTTATTGGACAATAAAAAAACTGTTCTAGCTTATATTTCGGGTAACATTCGACAAAATAGTATACGAATACTTGTAGGAGATAGAGTCAAAATTGAACTCCATGTTTGTGATTTGACTAAAGGGCGTATAATTCATCGATTTAGAAAAAGCTAATAGAATTTCGTTTCAATTTTCAATAAAACAATAAGATAGCAAAAAAATAGAAAAATGATCCATACTTTTTCTAGTTCAAAGAGCAAAAAAGAATAAACACATTTAATTCAAATAATATGAAACTACGCGCTTCTGTTCGGAAAATTTGTTCGAAATGTCGATTAATTCGTAGAGGAAAGCGAATTTATGTAGTTTGTTTAAATCTAAGACATAAACAAAAACAAGGTTAATTTTTTTTATCTTTTTTTTCTTTCCAATATGCATTTTATAGGCTTAGAGATATATATAACAAATTTTAGGGTATAGCAGTACAATAATGAAACCAAAATCTATGTGGAATTTATCTATAAATAGACGTATTAAAAAAGAAATACGTAGAGTAGACCGTGGAATCATTCACATACAATCAAGTTTTAACAATACAATTATTACCGTTACCGATGTCTTGGGACATGTGCTTTCTTGGTCGTCTGCTGGTGCATGTGGCTTTAAAGGCCCAAAAAAAGGTTCAGCTTTCGCTGCTCAAACAGCAACAGAAAACCTAACTCGTACTGTAGTTATTAACCGCGCAGCCATCCTGATAACGGGTTGTGGTAAGGGACGAGACGCGGCATTACGAGTCATTCAACATAGTCGAATACTGATACGTGCAGTACTTGATATAACACCCAATCCGCATAATGGATGTAGACCTCCTGTCAAAAGACGTGTATAACTTTTCATTATATGATTTGGAATGAACTAAAAACTGCAGAATCTTCACCACGATGGAAGTGCTTGGAATCGAGAACAGACAGTAAACGATCTCATTATGGTCGTTTTTCCATATCTCCGCTTTTGAAAGGTCAAGCTAATACACTAGCTATTGCTATACGAAAAACTTTACTTCAAGAAGTCAAAGGAACATATATTACGTATGCAAGATTTCAAAAAAATATTCTACACGAATATTCTTCCATAATAGGTATTAAAGAATCAGTTCATGACATTTTAATGAACTTGAAACAAATTGTACTTAGAAGTGAATTGTACGGAATTCACGAAGCATCTATTTGTACTGTTGGACCTAAGAATGTAACAGCTCAAGACATCATATTACCATCTTCTATTCAAATCATTGATGATACCCAGCATATAGCTAGCCTTACTAAACGAATCCCCTTCAATGTTACATTGAAGATTGAAAAAAAGAAAAGGTATACTATAGAAAATATGAAACAACCAAAGGACATATTTTTCCCCATAGATGGTGTTTCTTTACCGGTTCAAAATGTGAATTTTAGTATTCATTCTTATAAGAGTTCAGATAACATACAAGAAATGCTTATTTTCGAGATATGGACAAACGGGGGATTAACTCCTAGAGAAACCATTTACGAAGCTTGTTGGAGTTTACTTGACTTAATTATTCCGTTGCTTTGCGTAGAACAAAATATAAAAAATAGCCAAAAGAAACCCAACCCTCTATCTTTAGTAACTAAAGATAGAAACAAAAAAAAATAGGGGGGAGGGTTACGTGAAATAGATTTTTTTTATTAAAGTGTATTATACACTTTAATAAAAAAAAATTTGTTATGAAAAACTTTGAGTGAAAATAGACTAAAAATTACATTAGAAAAGTCCTAAGGTTAACGACTCTTCAATAGGCAAAGCAGCTCCGATACCTAACCAAAGGGATAAGGCAGTACCGATAAGAAAAACTGTTGTAGCTACTGGACGACGAAAAGGATTTTGAAATTGATTAACGTTCTCTAAAAAAGGTACTGTTAATAAACCCACAGGTACAGAGATCATCAAAAGGACACCAAAAAATTTATTCGGTACTGTACGAAGTATTTGGAAAACTGGGAAAAAATACCATTCGGGTAAGATTTCTAAAGGAGTTGCAAAAGGATTTGCGGGTTCACCAATCATCGATGGTTCTAACACTGCTAAACCTATCGTACACGCAATAGTACCTAAAATAACTACCGGAAAAATATATAAAAGATCATTAGGCCACGCGGGCTCTCCATAATAATTATGTCCCATTCCTTTAGCTAATCGCGATCTTAATACAGGATCTTTTAAATCGGGTTTTTTTGTTATTGGGATAAGTAGATCTTATCTTTCTAGATCTATCCCCCGTAAGATCCGGACATGCCAATTTGAATCATCCGGCTCAAACAAGAATTTAAAGAAATAACAAGCAAAGAATTCTATGCTATAAAATGCTTTTACCCAAGTACGCATGAAATAAATTGTGAAACAAAATACTCGCTTTCTGGGTCATCTTCATCCTTGTAATTTTTTTGATAAACAAAAAAAGTCTAAAGTTTATTTTTAACAAGGTATTGACTTGTTAATGAAATTCCCTTTACTTTTCCTTAGATCCTTTTTTTTTACTCCGATAGTTATTCTGTTAAAATGCAAAGGAAATGAGTGCATTTTATAACTATGAAAATAAGAAATTGACTAGAATTCACGGAGCCTATACAAATCATAGAAAAAAAAGTCTACCCAGATTAGGAACTTTCTTTTTCTTTGAGAAAGACGTTGGGATAAGGGGAATACACAGGATCTTTCTGTGGCAGATTTAATTCGACAGGCTTAATCAATAATTCAAGTCACACACTCCCATAGTCCATTTTCTCCATTGAATTTTTCTTTTTATTTGAAATCCTTAAGGAAAAGGAAGAATCCGAAGAATCTAGCTCGAAAAAACAAGCAATATTCTTGGCAAGTATGTTATACCCTAAAAAAAAATTATTTTTATTTTTATAAAGGACCCGAAATACCTTGTTTACGAATCATTAGAAAATGCATTAGCATAAATATTGCACTAAGAAGTGGTAATATAAAAGTATGTAAACTATAGAACCGAGTTAAGGTCGATTGACCCACGCTAACACTTCCACGTAATAACTCAACTAAAGAAGAACCTATTACAGGAATAGCCTCGGGTACGCCAGTTACAATTTTGACTGCCCAATAACCAATTTGGTCCCAAGGTAAAGAATAACCAGTTACACCAAAAGAAACAGTCAGTACAGCTAGAATAACTCCAGTAACCCAAGTTAATTCACGAGGTTTTTTAAAACCACCTGTTAAATAAACACGGAATACATGCAAAATCATCATGAGAACCATCATGCTTGCTGACCATCGATGAATTGATCGAATTAACCAACCAAAATTCACTTCACTTATTATGTACTGAACCGAAGCAAAAGCTTCGGTAACTGTTGGACGATAGTAGAAAGTCATAGCAAAACCGGTGGCCACCTGTACCAAAAAACAAGTTAATGTAATTCCTCCGAGACAATAAAATATATTAACATGAGGAGGAACATATTTACTAGTGATATCATCTGCAATTGCTTGAATCTCTAGACGCTCTTCAAACCAGTCATATACTTTATCGAGATAGGTTAACCCCTTCAAAAAACTGTACATGAAACTTTCCCTTCGTACAGCTTAAACAAAAATACCGTAATTGAGGTAATTATCTATAACATATATAAGATAATGCCAAAATTTCAAGTAGGCTCAATAAAGGCCTTTTGAAGAATCTTTTCTTCCATTCATAATTTATGAATTTCTATTTAATGAATAGGATTTTGATTGTTTAAACCTGAAAAAGAATTAAAAAAATTGTTCTAAACCTCAGATTTTGTTTTTACTCCGAAGATTCACTTAACAAAAGGTTCTTTGGGTAAGGTCCTGTTGGATTTTTTCAGAGTCGAAATCTTTGTTGTTATTCATTTAGATACAAAGTAAAAATTACAACAGTAAATCCTAGTTCAGACCTTTTTTCTATAATAAAAAAGAAAACTCGTGCTTTAGAAATTCTAAGTTAACCTCCAACGAGGAAAGATTATCTAAAGATAACAGACTAGTCTTCTGTACTATTAATATCGAATGTAACAAGTCGCACACCCATTTTTTTTTGTAAATTCTTTTCAAAAATGACACGATCAAACTATCGTAAAACAAAAATAGAACGAACCTAAATAAAATCAATATCTCTTACGTTATTTTTTAGAAAAAGTTTGAGATCCAGTTCTATACCCAACTAACAGGAATTCCGGTCAATAAAATAGACGAATTATAGATCTCCAATAAAAGAGATAAAAATACTGCAAATAAAACCATTGCAACAACCATAAGGGCAGTAGTTCCCCATCCGGGGGCGACTTTACCATATTCACGATTAAGTGGTTTTAAGTAACTCCCTACCCCAGTTTTTCTTGGTCTGGTTCTGGAAGTATCATTCACGGTTTGTGTAGCCATATAAAATATTTTGTTGAAATCTGTTAACTTTGTATACTATGTTTTTATTTATTAATATAGTATAATTAGCTAAATTCTTTTTATTAGTTACCTAAAAATGGAAACTGCAAACTTAGTCGCTATCTTTGTATCGTGCTTGCTCGTAAGTTTAACAGGATATGCCCTATATACATCCTTTGGACGACCTTCTGAAGGTCTTATAGACCCCTTTGACAATCATGAAGACTAAAACAAAAAAGGGAAGTCCATGTGGACTTCCCTTTTTTGTTTGTTTTATTTAATTTTCTTTTCCTCCTTTAGTCGGAACTTTGGGCGGTTCTCTAAAGAAAATAGCAAAAAATAGAATTCCTAAAGTCGAAACCAAAAGGAATGTATAAACCAATGCTTCCATAGATTCAATCGTTTTTTTTTTTTTACAACTTTCGTACTAAGTAATAAGTAATAGACGTAAGTCTTTATATGACTTGTTTTTTCGTGGTAGGATCTCCCAATTTTTGGAATGCTCCAAATTCGACTTGCGCATTTAGTTCTGGATCGATACCAGCAAAAATATCTCGGAATAGTGTTCTAGAACCATGCCAAATGTGTCCAAAGAAGAAAAGAAGAGCAAAAGTAGCGTGTCCAAAAGTAAACCAACCTCTTGGACTACTCCGAAAAACCCCATCTGATTTTAAAGTAGCACGATCTAATTCAAAAATTTCCCCCAATTGAGCACGTCTCGCATATTTTTTCACTATAGTAGGATCGCTAAAACTTACTCCATCAAGTTCTCCACCATAAAACTCGACAGTTACGCCGACCTGTTCCACGCTATATTTGGATTCTGACCTCCTAAAAGGAACATCCGCTTTCACAACACCTTCTTTGTCCACTAGAACTACTGGAAATGTTTCAAAAAAAGTAGGCATACGACGAACAAAAAGTTCGTTTCCGTCCTTATCCTTGAAAATGGGGTGTCCTAACCAACCAATAGCTATTCCATCTCCATTGTCCATTGCACCCGCTCGGAATAATCCACCTTTAGCAGGATTGTTTCCAATGTAATCGTAAAAGGCTAGTTTTTCAGGAATTTTAGACCAAGCTTCGGACAGACTTAAATTTTTATTCAAACCAGCGCGAACTCGTCGATCTATTTCTTGTTGAAAGTACCCCTGATCCCATTGATATCGAGTCGGACCAAATAATTCAATTGGGGTTGTTGCTGACCCATACCACATGGTTCCAGCAACAATAAAAGATGCAAAAAAAACAGCAGCAATACTGCTAGATAAAACGGTCTCAATATTTCCCATACGTAATCCTTTATACAATCGTTGAGGAGGACGAACACTGAGATGAAATAGACCCGCGATGATTCCCAATAGACCTGCAGCAACATGATGCGACGCTATTCCTCCTGGAACAAAAGGATCAAAGCCTTCAGCTCCCCAAGCTGGGCTTACAGGTTGTATTTTTCCAGTAAGTCCAAAAGGATCAGAAATCCAAATTCCAGGACCATATAAACCTGTAACATGAAAAGCTCCGAATCCAAAGCAAACTACTCCGGAAAGAAATAAATGAATACCAAAAATTTTTGGTAAATCTAAAGAAGGTTTTCCTGTGCGCGGATCTGTAAATATTTCAAGATCCCAGTATACCCAATGCCAGATCGCTGATAAAAAACATAAACCTGAAAACACAATATGAGCTCCAGCGACACCCTCGTAACTCCAAAATCCCGGATTAGCTTCAGTTTCTCCAGTAATACTCCATCCGCCCCAAGATTCTTTTATTCCTAAACGAGTCATAAAAGGTAAAATAAACATACCTTGTCTCCACATAGGATCAAGAACAGGATCAGATGGGTCAAAAACTGCTAATTCATACAAAGCCATTGAACCGGCCCAACCCGCTACTAAAGCTGTATGCATTATATGCACAGAAATTAACCGGCCAGGATCATTCAAGACAACAGTATGCACACGATACCAAGGTAAACCCATTAAACACCTCTTTTTCAAAAAAAAAGATTGAACTTTCTTACATTATAAAAACACACTGAATTTTAGGTTGGATCATCCTTCCTTTTATAAAACTATGTTGAATAAAAACACCGGTAGGAGAAGCAAAAATATTTTATCTTTTATGTTTCAATTTACAAAATTTAAGGATTGGTACCATTAAAAAACAAAAATACTTACAAAATTTGGAAAACAAAAAGAAAGAGAAGAAGGAGAATAAAAAGAGAAAAAAAGGATCTAAAAAAAAATGCCCCTTGGTATCCCAAAAGTTCGTTTTTTTGGTGAAGATGACCCTCCGTCAAGAAAAGAAGATGATAGAACTCCTCAAGAGATTCAATTTAATCACTTTTTTGAAAAGACAACAATACCTAAGCCTAAACGAAAGAATGAGACCCCATGTACTTTTCCGGTTCTAGGATCAAAAAAAACTAAGAATAATATAATGCATGAGGCACCTATTATGACTTTGGCAAAAGATAACGAAACAGGAGAGGATAAGGAGCCGGAAAACAAAGATAATAAAAAGAAAAAAGAAACAAAAGAAGAAGTTTTGGACTGGGCTGACTTATAGTGTGACTTGAATCTCGTATAGATTTTATGGAATTTTTCCATTCATTTCCCGTCAGATGGAATGATTTTTACTTTATTGGATCGTTTTTTTTTTGGAAAAGAACCCAACGCATAAAGTAGTTTTATATTGTTCGTTTTTATACTATAAAAGAAAGTTAAATCCAAGGTTATTTTGAAATTTCATTCATTTCCGCCCATCCAACTTTTGAGCAGATATAATCTATATATATTAATTATATTCTACTCTTAGTCATCTTAGTATATAAACCTAACTTACATAAACTTCCTTAATCTATAAGTAAGAGGAATAAGAGATCATTTGTATAGGAATAGAAGTCAAACCTAAAGATTAGATGCAGAACTCGGTAAAGGGAACAAGCAAACTGTTTTGTTTAATTTTAAACGTTTCAGAAAGTAGTCCAATACTTTTGAAATTTAGAATTATTAGCGTTACAAAAAAAAATTGGACCAAGTTTTGGAAAACAAATAGCCTTTTTCGTTTCCTAGCGACTAGAGCCGTATGTTGGGAAAAGTACACGTACGGTTCACAAGGAGAGATTGCTCTTATCTACTCCAATCGACGTAATGTCTAGAACTCGTTGTATTTTTTTAGGGCAACCCGTTGATGAAGATATTGGAAGTATATTTGTAGGTATTTTGCTTTACTTGTTTATAGACGATATACGTAAAGGAAAAAGTAGACAGATTTTCATGTATATAAACTCGTGTGGCGGAGCTATATTACCTGGTCTAAGTATCTTTGATATTATGCTTCAGCTTAGAGAAACAATACATACAATCGGTCTTGGCCTAGTTGCTTCAACAGCAACCTTAGTTTTAAGTGCCGGAACCTTTGGATTTCGTAATACAGGGCCTCATAGTAGAATAATGATCCACCAACCAAGAGCATCTCTTCGTGATGGACCAGCCTGGCTTTTTGCGAAGGACGCTTTTTTTGTTCAACAGTTGCGAAAAATGATTGTACAATGTTATTGTCTCAGAACACCCCAATTCGAAGAATTAATAGAAAATGCCCTTGACAAAAATACTTACATGTCACCAGAGGAAGCAGTTGATTTCGGACTTGTTGATAGAGTAGCACTTCCAATGTGGGAACCAAACAAGGAAGAACCTCCCTTTGAAATTCCAGAAGAAGGAAACGAAGGTTTTGGGCTAATCCCGAACCATGTTTTAGAAGAAGCTAGAAGAGCTAGAAAGATTAGAAGCACTAAAGGTGCTGTACAGATTTGAGCAAAACCTTTCTCTACAATTCGACGAATAAATAATCAACTCTAGGATAGAGAGAAGTTCAAGATAAAAAAAAAAGAGTTTTCTAAAGCCTGGTTAGGATTGATCCTAACCAGTAAAATTGAATAAACCACCAAAATGCCCACACTTCCTCAACTTATTAGAATTGCGAGACAACCAAAAAAAAAGGTAGGCAGTTCTCGTGCTCTTCAAAAATGTCCTCAACGCAGAGGAGTTTGTGCTAGGGTGTATGTGCGACTCGTTTAGATCAGAAAAAACTAGAACGTTCTTCCAAGAAGAGCTTTCTTGTTATCAAAAAGTAAAGATCTATCATCTCTAGGAAGATGAAATTTATGGTTTTTGTTGGTGCAAATCCAATCACTTGGATCTGAGATGAAAAGCAATTCCTCTTTGGCAGAAAACAGTCATTCGGAGCAGGGAATCATCAAAATGAAAAACTTCTTTTTGTTGCAAATGACGGAAAAATAAGATCAGCTACTCCGCTAATTCTCGAAATAACATGTCGTTACTGTACTTTCAATTTTTTGAAGTTTTTAAAGAAATTTCCTTTTTTTTTTTGGGGGGNGGGGTAGAGCTGAAGACGGTAGATAATACAAATTACCAAAAGCATACTCTTTTAGTTTTAGCTCCGGCATATAGAGAGGACCTCGCCGTTAGAGAAAGAACCATATAGACGAAGAAACCCATAATTATTCAAATCTTTTAGTGAAATAAGTGATTCTTTTTGGTTGGGAAGGTTAGAATAGCTAAAGCCTTTGGAACATTTCTTTTCCAAAAAAGAAAAGTCAGTATATAAATAAACTAAACATATATATATAAGAATTTAAATTAATGACCAGAGTAAAACGCGGATATATAACTCGACGTCGCCGAAACAAAAATCTCGCTTTTGCGTCAGGATTTCACGGGTCCCATTCCAAACAGTTCCGAGCTGCTAAGCAGCAGAAGCAAAAAGCTCTAACCTCGGCTAAACGCGATCGACTGAAACAAAAGAGAAATTTTCGCCGCTTGTGGATTGTTCGAATTAATGCAGCAGTTCGTCGTTTAGGGGTTCCTTACAATAAATACATAAACTGTATGTACAAAGAGCGGTTACCTTCAAATCGGAAAACACTTGCGCAAATAGCTACATTAGAGAATAATTCTTTTTATATTATTTCGAAAAACATTTTGGCATAAAAAAGAAAAAAAAAAAAAAAAAAATCCCCGGGGATCCCCTCCGGGAAATGGAAAATCATGAACTTTGATGTCACTCATAAAAAAAAAACGCAAAAATTACAATTTTTTCAACTTTTTTTTGACCATAAAAGGTAGCAACCCTAGAATACGAGCTCGTTTAATAGCAATAGATATAAGACGTTGTTGTTTACAGGTTAAATTATTCACTTTCCTGGATAAGATTTTTCCGCGCTGGCTAATAAATTGATTAATTAGACTCATATTTTTATAATTGATCTGATTCTCTGACTTTATTAGATTAGGTTTTTTTGGAACTTTTGGGTAACGTTTCCGACTACCAGATGGTATCTCAGGCTTATATCGTTTAAAATCAAAAGATTGCTTAGACATATTAATATCGTTTAAATAAAAGGTTTATGAGAAAATAGTTTCTGTAAACTGTTGTTGTTATGTATTCCGTTTATTTCTTTCTCTCTTTGTGAATGGTATGTTTCAAACAAAAAGGACAAAATTTCTTTAATGCCAAGGGCATGGATGTATTGTATCGATTCTTTTTAGTTGTATATCTAAAAAGGTTACAATTAATACATTCTAAAAAAATTACCACTCGTGTGCCTATGTTTTCTGCCATTTTTGTAGTAGTCTATTTTATTTCTTTTTTTGAATCAAAAAAAGAACGTCAGGCGATATATTCCTAGTTCCATCAATTTCTTTCAAATCCNTTTTTTTTTTTTTTATTTCTAATATAGAGCGTTAAAAAGAAAAAGGAAAACTAAGAGCATCCGGGAAAAACCGATTTATTTCAATTAAAAAACCAGCTAAAGAACCAAACCATAAAGTTGCTAAAACGGGTGCTGTCGAAAGATATTTTTTTATATATTGCATAAAGCATTTATTTTCCTTTTTATATTTAAAAGTACTTTAAAAAGTCGACTAATTCTACCATTACCTAACCTAGGTAAGAAACGTTACTAATTTCTTATAGTATGACGGCGTTTGAATTTTCTATTTTGTCGAAAAAAAAAGACTTTTCGTATGTATTAGAGATTAAAATAACATTGTTGATTAATCCATTGATTCTAAGGGATGTAGCGCAGCTTGGGTAGCGCGTTTGTTTTGGGTACAAAATGTCGCAGGTTCAAATCCTGTCATCCCTATCTATTCATTAAAACTAATCGGACTAGCTAGTCTTTAATCACAGAGAGTGGATTAAGTCATATCCCAAAAAAGCGCTCTTAGTTCAGCTTGGTAGAACGTAGGTCTCCAAAACCTAATGCCGTAGGTTCAAATCCTACAGAGCGTGATTCTGATAATTCAGTGCCTGAATTAAAACTCCAACTGATCGCCGCGTCGATACTGTAAATATGCTGTTACAAAAAGTCCAGCCAAAGTAATAGGAATTAAACCTAATACAATCCCGGATAACAGAGTTTCAACCATTTTCATTCAAAAAATTAGAAATTATAGCTATATCAAATAGTACCATGAAATCGCGATGGAATTCCATAATCAAACGTTTTTTTTTTTTCAATGAAACAATGTCAAAAAAATTGATTTAAATAAGTCTTATCTTGCTAAACCCAATAAATAGAATTAAGGTGAAAAAAAGAAAAACTAATAAAAACCCAAAATAACTAATTAGAATAGGCATGAAACAACTAAAATCAATTCAATAATTATATATTTAAGAGATAAATAACTAAAGTTTTATAATAAGTAAGATATAGTACCGACGTTTCTATAATATAAAAAAAAGATATATTTTCTTTTTAATTTTCATTAAAGAGTGGTTCAATTTTCTATCAAATTGTTAGTATAATGGTCAAGTAGAAATCCATCCTAACTTATTTTAATTTTTAGAATTTACAAAAGAAAAGACCGTAAAAACCTTTTTCTGCTTTTGTATTTTCTAGTTTAGGGGATCAATTCCCTTTGCCGATATAAAATAGAATTAATATTCATTAATTCATTATTATTGGAGTTGCATATGTCTGGAAATACCGGAGAACGATCCTTTGCGGACATTCTTACAAGTATTCGATACTGGGTTATTCATAGCATTACTATACCTTCTCTGTTTGTTGCAGGTTGGTTATTCGTCAGTACAGGGTTGGCTTATGATGTTTTTGGAAGTCCTCGACCAAACGAGTATTTCACAGAAAATCAACAGGAAGTTCCTTTAATAACTGGCCGTTTTGATTCTTTAGAACAGCTGGAGCATTTTACTAAATCTTTTTAGGAGACACTAATGACTATAGATAGAATCTATCCAATTTTTACCGTTCGATGGCTGGCTATTCACGGTTTAGCTGTCCCTACAGTCTTTTTTTTGGGATCCATTTCTGCAATGCAGTTCATCCAACGATAAAATATTAAGCTATGACACAATCAAATCCGAACGAACAAAGTGTAGAATTAAATCGTACCAGCCTATACTGGGGATTGTTACTTATTTTTGTACTTGCTGTTTTATTCTCCAGTTACTTTTTCAATTAAAAAAAAAAAAAACACACAAAAATTTTTTTTTTTTTCATTCTGAAAGAAATGATTTCTAACAAAATTTAGGACGATTTTTTTTTGAGTATAACTATTAAATTTCAATAAAATGGAAGAGGAGTAATAAACATGGCTGATACTACCGGGAGAATACCTCTTTGGTTGGTAGGTACCGTAACGGGTATTCTTGTAATTAGTTTGGTCGGTATCTTTTTCTACGGCTCCTATTCAGGATTAGGGTCATCCCTATAATAAGAAAATATACTTAACTGACCTTACCTTAAAAGGTAAGGTCGGCTTCAAACTTTTAGTCAAAGTATGATGACCTATCATAAAAACGAAAAAAAAAAAAAAAGAGAAAATACGAGCTAAAAATTCATTTCGGATAATTGAACTTTTTCAAATTGTTTCTTTTTAAGTACCAGAAAAATCTGCGCCAAAACAACCGACGTTAAGAAGAATAAAAGACCTTGAATACGAAATGGGTCTTGCAGTACTATTTCCGCATTTACTTGACCAAATCCACCCACATTAGGATTATTTGTTAATGGTTGATCTGCCTTAACAAAATCACCTTCCGAAACAAGAAGTTCGGGGCCCGGAGGTATTATGTCAACACCAGATCGGCCTTGCGATATATTCTCAATCAGTACCTCGTATCCCCCTTTCTCTTTACGTAAAATTTTGCTGATTCTACCCGTTAATGAAGCATTAAATATTGTATTATTGCTTTGGCTACCATCAGGATAAACTTGACCTCTTCCTCTATTACCTCCGGCATATATAGGATATTTCCAGAAGTGCGATTCTTTTTTTAGAGCAGGATCCGGGGATAGGATTGGAAATACAATTTCCTTGTATTTTTGACCAGGAATAGGACCTATTACAAGAATATTTTTTTGGAAGGGGCGATAATTTTGAAAAGGTAGATTACCTATTTTTTCTTTCATTTCAGGAGAAATACGATCCGGAGGAGCTAGTTCAAAACCTTCGGGTAAGATTAAAACAGCTCCTACATTTAAATTTCCCTTTTTCCCGTTAACTAGAACTTGTTTGATTTGTGTGTCATAAGGAATTTTCACAACTGCTTCAAAAACGCTATTAGGAAGCACAGATTGCGGAACTTCGATCTCTACAGGTTTTTTAGCCAAGTGGCAGTTGGCGCATACAATACGTCCAGTAGGTTCTCGAGGATTCTCATAACTTTTTTGGGCAAAAATAGGATATGCTTTTGAAAAAGAAATACGAGTTGTTATATTTATCGTTATGAAAGTGGAGATTGATAGAACCACCAATATTCTAATCCAATCAGAAACATTTTTTTTTTCCATCATTTTTCGTTTAAATTTTTTTTTTTGAAGAATCGAGAACTATTCTTTATCTCCGTTTCATTTATTATTCAACCTAAAGATGGTTTTTCATTTTACATTTATTCTTTAATAACATTTATTCTTTAATATTATAAATCGAGAAGAAAAAAGGCCTGATTTTTTATTCATTCATCGAATGATAGATTACCACAAGAGACGGAGATATACGATTAAATCGGCGGAAAATCCAATATTTCAAAATTGTATCTAGAATAACAGGAAAAGTTGAAACAAGACTAAAAATGATTTGGTCATTATGCACAAATCCATAATTTTCAGAAATCCAACTGATAAAGACTTCCCAACCATGAGGTGAATGGAACCCAATGCATAGATCAGTCATTAAAAGAATTGAAAAAGCTTTCATTGTATCGTTTATACTATAGAAAATTTCTCGAATCCAAGAAAAGAAAATTGTAAACTTTTTTTGACTCATAAAAAGAAAAGTGCTTAGAATAATAAATTCTAAAAGATTTGTTCCTAAATGTGTAACTATTTGGATACAATCTTTTTTGTACAACTCGAACAAAAAATTTTTTTTTAAATGTGTTTCCGAAAAATCTTCTACTGTTGTTTCAAAGAGCAAAAGTTCTTCTATTTGACTAACTCTTACTAGATTATTTTCTTCTTGTAAATAATCTAATATTTTGGATGAACTAGTATTCCACCAAAAAGTGACCCACGATTCTACGCATTTTTCTAGTGAAATAGAAATTAGACACGGCAATACTATAAAACATGCAACATATCGTAAAGAAACAGCTGCTCTATTTTGTGTAACTTCTATGTGATGAATAACTAATGAACTTGATTTATTCATGAGTTCTGATCGAAGTCGAGATATAATACGAATTATAGAATGAGGTATCAAACCCATGGATTCTTCTCAATTCATTTTTAAAATGAAAACTACAAATATTTTTATAGAATTGTCTATGTCTAATCAAACTCCTTCAATAGACACATGCAAAAAACGAGCTAATTCTACAGCTTTTTGTTCCATTTCTTTTTGATGAATTTTTTCCCCAGTACGAGCTAAAGGAATGTCTGGTAATCCCCTTACTTTCATATAAAGGACATGGTGGCTAGAAAAAATACTTTTTTGTACTTGCATTGTGATCATCTGAACATTTTCGATAGAAAATCGTAAATAAACACGACGAGTTCTTCCTGGGAATCCCCAACGAAAAAGACATATAATTCCTTTTTTTTCATCAATCTGATTGTAACCACTACCCACATCAAAAAAAATTGTACACCAAAAATAAAAGCTAAAAAAAAGGCCTGCAATACCATAAAAACACATTATAATCCCTTGTGGAATAAAAAGTATTTTTTCAAAAAACAGTAGGGGTATAAGGTTCCTGCCAAGATAACTTGAAAATCCAACTATAAAAAAACCTAATGCACCTGCAAAAAGAACAGAGGCAAACAAAAAATTACTTTTTCTTCGAGAACCTTGGATAGATTCTATCCAAAGCCTTTTTGATTGATGATTCATATAAGTCATATCTCAATTAAATTGAAGTGAAGAGAAGGAATAAGCAAGGGCGAGACGGGCTATTCCTTACTTTCACTAGCTTTGTATCAACATTTTTAAGATTGGGAAACTAATTCTTCGTTTTCATAATATTTCATCTTTTTGGATGTACAAAAAAGAAAGTACCATTGTAAGGGCCGAGAAAACTAAACTCACTATAGGTACAAAAATGGAAGATAAGTTAGAATTTACCATAGAAAAAAATAGAAATTTGTTTCTTTTTCTTTCTAACATTGTATATTATTCACAGACAATGCTAGAAAGAAAAATCGCACATCTGGAAGTGTATAAAGTTTTTTCTATATGAAATCTATTATGAGCTAGAAGGGGGTTGAACCCTTGACATCATGGTCTGGAACCGTGGGCTCTTTTCCACTGAGCTGCTAACTCCTGACCAAAAATACTAAGTAAACTCCAACAAGAATCAATGAAAGAGTCTGGGTAGACCCCCAGACCCCCAAAAAATAGAAATCAAAAGTTTCCTAGTTCAAACTACTATATCGTATCCACACTATCAAATTCAAACTTGATTTCTTTCCATACTTCACAAGCAGCAGCTAGTTCAGGACTCCACTTACAAGCTTCACGAATTACTTCATTCCCCTCACGAGCAAGATCACGTCCTTCATTACGAGCTTGGACACAAGCTTCTAAAGCAACCCGATTAGCTACGGCACCGGGTGCATTTCCCCAAGGATGTCCTAAGGTTCCTCCACCAAATTGTAATACAGCGTCATCTCCAAAGATATCGGTCAAAGCAGGCATATGCCAAACGTGAATACCTCCTGAAGCAACAGGCAGAACACCTGGCATAGATACCCAATCTTGCGTGAAATAAATACCACGACTTCGATCTTTTTCAATAAAGTCATCACGAAGTAAATCCACAAAACCTAAAGTAATTTCTCGTTCTCCTTCAAGTTTACCTACGACAGTACCAGCATGAATATGATCTCCACCGGACATTCGTAATGCTTTAGCCAGTACACGGAAGTGCATACCATGATTTTTTTGTCTATCAATAACTGCATGCATTGCACGATGAATATGAAGAAGTAAGCCATTATCTCGGCAATAATGAGCTAAAGTGGTATTTGCAGTGAAACCTCCCGTTAAATAATCATGCATAACAATCGGAACCCCTAATTCTCTTGCGAATACTGCTCTTTTTATCATTTCTTCACATGTACCCGCAGTAGCATTTAAGTAATGTCCCTTAATTTCACCTGTTTCAGCTTGAGCTTTATAAATAGCTTCCGCGCAAAAAACAAAGCGATCTCTCCAACGCATAAAGGGTTGAGAATTTACATTTTCATCATCTTTAGTAAAATCTAGTCCGCCACGAAGACATTCATAAACTGCTCTACCGTAATTTTTAGCAGATAGACCTAATTTAGGTTTGATGGTACATCCCAACAAAGGACGTCCGTATTTGTTTAATTTATCTCTTTCTACTTGGATCCCATGAGGTGGACCTTGAAATGTTTTGATATAAGCAGGAGGAATTCGCAAATCTTCTAGGCGTAGAGCTCGTAGAGCTTTAAAACCAAAAACATTCCCCACAATAGAAGTAAACATGTTAGTAACAGAACCTTCTTCAAAAAGGTCCAAAGGATATGCTACATAAGCAATAAATTGATTGTCTTCTCCCGGAACAGGTTCGATATCATAGCATCGTCCTTTGTAACGATCAAGACTAGTAAGACCATCAGTCCAAACTGTGGTCCATGTACCTGTAGAAGATTCAGCAGCTACCGCTGCGCCTGCTTCCTCGGGCGGTACTCCGGGTTGAGGAGTTACTCGGAATGCTGCCAAGATATCAGTGTTCTTAGTCTGATACTCTGGAGTATAATAAGTTAATCTATAATCTTTAACACCAGCTTTAAATCCTACGCTTGCTTTAGTTTCTGTTTTTGGTGACATAAGTCCCTCCCTAAATCAAATCATATTTCTGACAAGAACGAGGTCTGCTCGACATTTTCTTTTATAGACTCTTTTCTCCCTTATTGGTAGATTTTGGATACACTTTTTATTTTAAAATTTTTTTATATATAATGCAACCCAATTTTTACTTTGAAAAGTCATTCTTCTCAGAATATTTCTAGGATAAATGTATAAATATAAAAAAGATGTAGTTTATTTTCTTATTCATTGAACATGTAAAACAAAAAAAGATTGAATTATGCTATTAACCTATTACAAAAGAGTAAAATAAAATCGAGTTAGTTTTTGACTGATTCAATTGATTTGATATGGACTTCTTGGATTTTTTCAATCATGCTTTTAATTTTGATTTTTATGAGAACCCAAAGTTTTCTTTTTTTTGTATCAACAAAGATACAAAAAAATGTAGGACATATTACTCAAATAATTGGTCCGGTACTGGATGTATCCTTCCCTCTGGGGAATCTACCTAATATTTACAATTCTTTGATTGTGAAAGGTCAAATAGGCAGTAAGGAAATTAATATTACTTGTGAAGTACAACAGTTATTGGGAAACAATACAGTTAGAACTGTAGCTATGAGCGCGACAGACGGTTTGATGAGAGGAATGAAAGTAATTGATACAGGAGCTCCTCTTAGTGTACCCGTCGGTAAAATGACTCTGGGACGAATTTTCAACGTTCTTGGAGAACCTGTTGATAATTTAGGTCCTATAGACACAAGTACAACATTTCCTATTCATCGACCCGCCCCTGCCTTTTCACAATTAGATATTAATTTGGCAATTTTTGAAACAGGCATTAAAGTCGTGGACCTTTTAGCACCTTACCGACGTGGTGGCAAAATTGGTCTCTTTGGGGGAGCAGGAGTGGGTAAAACAGTGCTAATTATGGAGTTAATTAATAACATAGCTAAAGCTCATGGTGGTGTTTCCGTTTTTGGCGGCGTAGGAGAGCGTACTCGTGAAGGAAATGATCTTTACATGGAAATGAAGGAATCCGGAGTAATCAATGAAAAAAATATAATAGAATCCAAAGTAGCTCTGGTCTATGGTCAAATGAATGAACCACCAGGAGCTCGTATGAGAGTTGGTTTAACCGCCCTAACTATGGCAGAATATTTCCGAGATGTGAACGAACAAGATGTACTTTTATTTATAGATAATATTTTCCGCTTTGTTCAAGCTGGATCTGAAGTATCCGCTCTATTGGGCAGAATGCCCTCTGCTGTAGGTTATCAACCAACCCTTAGTACAGAAATGGGTTCTTTGCAAGAGAGAATAACTTCTACTAAAAAAGGGTCTATAACCTCTATCCAAGCAGTTTATGTACCTGCGGACGACTTGACTGATCCCGCTCCTGCTACAACATTCGCACATTTGGATGCTACTACTGTACTTTCTAGAGGATTAGCTGCCAAAGGAATCTACCCAGCAGTTGACCCATTAGATTCCACATCTACTATGCTTCAACCTAGGATTGTAGGTGAAAAACATTATGAAATTGCACAAGAAGTGAAACAAACCTTGCAACGTTACAAAGAACTTCAAGATATTATAGCTATTCTTGGACTAGATGAATTATCAGAAGAAGACCGATTAACTGTAGCCAGAGCACGAAAAATTGAACGTTTTTTATCACAGCCCTTTTTTGTAGCAGAGGTTTTTACGGGTTCCCCAGGGAAATATGTTAGTCTTATTGAAACAACAAGAGGTTTTCAAATGATTCTTGCCGGAGATTTAGATGGTCTCCCTGAACAATCCTTTTACTTGATTGGTAATATCGATGAAGTTATAAAATGATAAGATAAATCTACCGCGAAGGCTATTAATAAGTAAAATTTGAATTGAAAAAAAAAAAAAAAAAAAAAATGACACTAAATCTTCGTGTATTAACTCCTACTCGAGTTGTTTGGGATTCCCAAGTAAAAGAAATCATACTTTCCACTAATAGTGGTAAAATTGGCATCTTACCAAACCATGCTTCACTTGTTACTGCTGTGGATATAGCAGTTATGAAAATACGTATTAATGAAAAATGGTCTACTATTGCTTTGATGGGTGGTTTTGCCAAGATAGAGCAAAATCAAATTATTTTATGGGTAAATGATGCAGAGAAGGGTGTTGACATTGATCCTCAAGAAGCACAGGAAGTTTTTCAACAAGCTAAAGCTAACGCAAATCGAGTTCTAGGCAAAAGACAAAAAATTGAAGTTGATCTAGCTATCAAAAGAGCTAGAACCAGATTAGAAGCTATAAACGCAGTTTTACCTAATTAGAGCTCCCCCCCCCCCCCCCCTTTTTTTTTCGGGGGGGCTCGAGCCAGTCTTAGAAGATTTCGATTTATACCTACTATTGGATTTGAACCAATGACTCTCGCCTTATGAAAGCGATACTCTAACCACTGAGTTAAGTAGGTCATATACATATAAATAACATTTTTGCAAACAATGATATATTAAAACATAGATAATATCCTTTTCTCATCAAATTGATTCAATAAAATGAAAAATGACCTTGACAGAAAAGGATCTGTTTATATATCAGGATGAAAAATAGTATGACTAGAAGCAATAGAAATATTGATTCATCTGAGTTGAGATGATATGGTCTCGGTTTCATCTCCATTCAAAGTATATAACGAGTATGAAACCTCAGAAAAATGGTTATTACTTTATGAACTTTGAGGTGTATAAGAAATCAAAATCTAGGTCTTAGTCTATGTTCATCAAAGAAAAACTCTTTGCAAGATGGATGAGATTTTGTGAGAAATATAAAAAAATATCGAGCAAAAAGAAGAGTCATCAAGACAATATGATTTGGATTCTGCTTTACCAAGAAGGTTCGACTAAAAAAAGAATTAATCGAAATCACAGCATAAGGATAAAGCTTTAAATTACTTTACTTAATAGTAATCAAAACAGAATTGAATACCAGGAACCAGAATTGAACTGGTGACACGAGAATTTTCAGTCCTCTGCTCTACCAACTGAGCTATCCCGGCCGGTAACACGAATTTTTTCTCACAGAGTGATAACTAAACTTACTATGACTATGCTCACCCTTTATTTTAAAATAAACTAATAAATAAAATAAACTAATAAATTAGTCAATCCAACACTAATATTTGCAATATTTTCCCAAACTTGGGGATAGAGGGACTTGAACCCTCAAGGTCTCGTAGACCAACGGATTTTCTGACTACCCCAAATTTCATTGGTGCTGAAAAGAACATGTAGAAATGGGCTCTCTCTTTATTCGCTCTATAACGGATTTCTTTTCTCTCTAGAAAATGAAATCCAGTTGATTTGAATGATATTCATAGTTAGAATAACTTCCATCGAGTCTCTGCACCTATCTACCTTTTTTAGTCAGAGAATCTCTGACTTGGATTTGGCTCAGGATTGCCCATTCGAACTATCTCGGGTTTCCCTGTATTGGAAAGCTATCATTTAGTAGGATTTCCTACTAAAGCTCAATTTAATCAAGTCCGTAGCGTGTACCAATTCCGCCATATCCCCTTCTACTTAAGTGTAAGAAGCCTAGTATTCAGATCAACAAATTTTCAAAATGTTCAAACTCAAAAACAAAGCTAGACGTTTCTTTTTTTCAAGAAAAAATTAGTTTTTTCTAGAATAGTTTCGCATAAATCAACTATTGCAGCATTAGACTGTTTTGCTTAGTTCAAAGGTTAGAGCATCGCACTTGTAATGTGATGCTAATCGGTTCGATCTCGATAGCAGACTTTTTCCTATTTCTGTTATCTCTAGAATAGAAAGAAAATGTGAAGGTATAGAAAATATCTGCAGATAGATAGATCTGCAGATAAATATCAAAATCAAAGATGGAAAAAGTTCTTTTTACTCATAGCAAAAAGAACTTGATAGAATAGATCGGGACTGACGGGACTCGAACCCGCAACTTCCGTCTTGACAGGGCGGTACTCTAACCAATTGAACTACAATCCCTTTACTTTTTTTAGTTTTTAGTAGGTCCGATCTTTTTTTTCCTTCCCAGCAACTATCTGCTTGTTCTCTTTTCTATCTAACAACATTGAAACTAAAGCTTTGGGTCGAGCTGGATTTGAACCAGCGTAGGTATAATGCCAACGAGTTTACAGCCCGTCCCCATTAACCACTCGGGCATCGACCCGGAAAGAGAAAAGACTTTTTAAACCACTCCTTTTCTCGTACCCCTAGGGGAAGTCGAATCCCCGCTGCCTCCTTGAAAGAGAGATGTCCTGGGCCACTAGACGATAGGGGCAAGTATTCGCATAATATCCAACAAACTAGGAATTTGTCAAGTTCATAAACGTGGTTTTTGGATAATATCTAAGAATCCATAGTCCGAAAAGATATTTTGGACTGAAAAGTTTTCTGGGACGAAAGGATTCGAACCTTTGTAATAACAGGACCAAAACCTGTTGCCTTACCGCTTGGCGACGCCCCATTTTTATGTTTTCTGCTTTTCAACACTGTGTAGTGTAATATAAATAGAACTTAGATATTATTTGGTCATAATTTTTAAAAAGTTCAAAATTAGGAGAGGGAGGGGGGGGTTGATCTTTTTCTATTAGATCTAGTAAAATAATGTCTGAAAAAATATTCAGTCAAACGATTCCTTTTTAAACAATATAAACTCAAAACTGATTGATGGAGACCTGTAATGCTAACTATTCTTTTTTTCCAAAATACTTTTGTTGTTTCAAGCAATCTTTTTTTTTGTAAACTACCCGAAGCTTATGCGAATTTTGATCCACTTGTGAATATAATGCCAATAATTCCCGTGTTTTTTTTTCTATTGGCTTTTGTTTGGCAAGCAGTCGTAAGTTTTCGCTAAAAAAAATATGTGTTTTTATTTATTTATTAATCTAATTAAAGATCTCGGAGATTACGCAATGCTTACTCTTAAGGTATTTGTTTATACAATAGTGATTTTCTTTATTTCCCTTTTTATCTTTGGATTTCTATCAAATGACCCAGGGCGTAATCCTGGCCGTAAAGAAGAAGGTTAATTAATTTCAATCAATAATAACACAACGGAGAGAGAGGGATTCGAACCCTCGATACGGGATTGTCCGTACAACGGATTAGCAATCCGCCGCTTTGGTCCTCTCAGCCATCTCTCCTAGCGAGAAAAAGATTAAGTTATATAAAAAGATTAAGTTATCGTGTCTTGACAAAAAAAAGAGTTTTTTCTTTGTTCTAGATAGAAACTAAATAGATAATTATTCATAAAGTTCTTTCCCCAATTGGAAAGCTAAAATACTTGTTATCAAAGCCAAAACAAGGGCTAGCAACAATTGACCTTCTGATATCATTTGTCCCCTCCTTTTTTTTTCTTTCGTTTTTCCTTTCCATTTTATTATTCTTATTATTTCATTGTAACAATGAATTTTACAGAAGGCTATAAAAAAAGGAAAACAGGCGGGTAATTCCTCCAAAATAGAATAAAAATTCAATTTAGTTATAGATGACTTTCGTTTATTTGAAGTTTGCACTTGGTGACCCTTAGGTTACTGAAGACCACAAAACCTATAAATAGATAACGAAACAAGCAGAAAGTTGGAATTTCTAGTTATTTTTTTTTTCATTTATAAAAATCGACTTAACAAAAAAAAAATGAACCCATATATGGGAGAAACTAACCTTTACTAGTTGGATATCCCCCATGAGCCGAATGAAATGAAATTTTGTGTTCGATTCTCAATTAGAAGCATTCGAAATGTGTCCCTTTAACCCTCCAAGCTAATTATGCGGGTTCCATTTCCATGAAATGCTACCTGCTATTCTAGAAAACAATGGAATTCAAAAATTTTTTCTATGTTGATCACGAAAACTCGTGATCAACATAGAAAAAAAAAAGAGAGAAAGAGCGTCCATCGTCTAATGGATAGGACAGAGGTCTTCTAAACCTTAAATATAGGTTCAAATCCTATTGGACGCATTATTTTTTTAATTGAAGAATAAAAAGTTCAATTTGTTCTTTAATAGCTTCTCTTAACATCGTTTCTGCTTCTTCGGTTAATGTCTTAGTTGTACGTATAATTTCTCCGAATTGAGGTTTACTATTTTTTAAATACTCTCGTAATTGATCTAGAAATTTTTTAACAAATTGAATTTCGAATCGATCTAGATATCCATTTGTCCCAATAAAAATAGTAGCTATTTGCTCTTCAACACTTAAAGGGGCTGATTGAGGTTGTTTGAGTAGCTCGCGTAACCGTTGACCTCTTGCTAATTGATCTTGAGTACCTTTATCAAGATCAGAAGCGAATTGGGCAAAGGCTTCTAACTCTGCAAATTGAGCTAACTCTAATTTCAATTTTCCGGCTACTTGCTTCATTGCTTTTATCTGAGCCGCGGATCCGACTCTAGATACAGAAAGACCTACATTAATGGCAGGGCGTATCCCTGCATTGAAGAGATCGGCAGACAAAAAAATTTGTCCATCAGTAATAGAAATTACATTAGTAGGAATATACGCTGAAACGTCTCCAGCTTGTGTTTCTACTATAGGTAGAGCAGTAAGACTTCCTTCACCCAACTGATAATTTAATTTAGCTGCTCGTTCAAGTAAGCGCGAATGTAAAAAGAAAACATCTCCAGGGTAAGCTTCCCGGCCAGGTGGTCTTCTTAACAGAAGAGACATTTGTCGATAAGCTTGTGCTTGTTTAGATAAATCATCATAAATTATTAAAGTATGTTGCTTTTTATACATGAAATATTCAGCTAAAGCTGCTCCTGTATAAGGAGCAAGATATTGTAGTGTAGCAGGCGAATCTGCAGGTTCGGATACAACAATAGTATATTCTATTGAGCTACGTTCTCGTAATGTTTTAACTACTTGAGCTACAGAAGAAGCTTTTTGACCAATTGCTACATAGACACATATAACATTTTGTCCTTTTTGGTTAAGAATAGTATCTGTAGCTACGGCTGTCTTACCAGTCTGTCTGTCGCCAATAATTAATTCTCGTTGACCTCGTCCTATAGGAATCATAGAATCAATAGCAATAAGTCCTGTTTGAAGAGGTTCATAGACGGACCGGCGCGAAATAATACCCGGAGCAGGAGATTCAATCAGTCGGACTTCCGAAGCAGAAATTGGACCTCTGCCGTCAATAGGTTGGGCTAAAGCGTCTACAATACGACCTAAAAAAGCATCACTTACTGGTATCTGCGCAATTTTACCTGTTGCTTTCACGGAACTTCCTTCTTTAATTGTCAAACCATCCCCCATTAAAACAACTCCAACATTATTAGTCTCTAAATTTAGAGCAATACCGATTGTACCATCTTCAAATTCGACCAATTCCCCTGCCATTACTTCACAAAGACCATGAATACGAGCAATACCGTCTCCTACTTGAAGTACAATGCCCATATTAATAACTTGGACTTCGTTATTATATTGCTCGATTTGGTCACGTATAAGACTACTAATTTCGTCAGGCCGAATAGTTATCATGACTCCTCCTAATATATCTGTTTTGAAAAAAAGGAAAACCTATCTAGTCAAAAATTCTTTTCATGTCTTTAAGCTGATCAATATTATAGTCGATAATATATAAATGCAATTCGTTATTCAAGCAGTTAGTTAAAGTTATTAAAGCGTTTCGTAAAGCTTGACAAGAAACTTGTTGTCTTACCTGATCAATTACTATTTGTTGTTCAAAGCAAACAGTTTCATTTTTAGAATCTTCCAGTTGTTTTAAATTTGCTGAAGCAGCTTTAATGAGATTTTCTTTTTCTTCTTCAATTTGTAGGTATCCGTTTTTTCGAATTTCATTTACTCTTTTTTCAACATCTCGTAACCGAGCTCGAGCCTTCTCAAGTTGATCGGCAGCTCCGTTACATAAATCTTCTGAATTTTGAATAGTTTGACAAATCTTGAGTTTACGATTATCTAATAGATTACTTAATGAAAGTAGATCATCTCTTCTTTAATCCCCGAAATTTGAATAAATAATCTCTTCCCAAACCGAACATGAAATTTTCATTTCATTCGGCTCTCTTGCTCAGTTTCCGGTACCAAGCCTGCCTTTCTGCTTAAGAGGTATGAAACATCTTTTAACTATGAAGACTCTTTTGTCAAGGGGGAATTTTTTTTTTTTCTTTTTGTTTGACAAAGTTGTTTTTTTCCTTTGAATAATATCTCTTTTGTGTAGGTTGTTAGTTCAATTTCACATAAATTGGGAGATCCCGATTCTTTTACTGTTTCCAAGAGATATGAATATTATCTATCTAGTGGAGTAATCTCCAACTATGTCCTTTAACACAACACTAGACACAGTGGTGGAAAGAATACACCCTGTTCTATTCAATTTGGACTTTAAGCAGTTCTGCTTTAACCATTCAACAAACATTCTCCGTACTCATTAATTACGAAATGCGGTAGTACTTCTCTAGTCCCCGTATAGAAGTAATTCGTTGAGATTATGCACTTTTGTATCTTATTGAAAGCGCAGCTGGTTCATCTCAGCTATATTATTCAAAACTACAACTCGCACACACTCCCTTTCCAAAAAATATGAGTACGCCAAACACTACACTTAAATTGATTATATTTGTTTCCAAAATATTAGTATTTAATCCAAAGCCTTCAGCTAAGGGCCAATAGCTTAAATAAACGAAAGAATCAATTACTTTTTTCATATGGTCTCCCCTTATAGATAAAAATTTTGCAAAATCAAAAATTCCGTCATTCCAACACCTTTTGTACTTAGTTTTATTAATTTAGAAAAGTTTATAAATAAACAGCTCAATTTTTGGTATTTATGATCTCATTACATTTATGATCTCATTACTTATTCAGAGAGTAACAGTAGAAAACTTTTGTTTCGAGGCAGCCCCTCCAGGACAAGTAATTCCGTAGAGGGGAAGATTGAATTCTCAAACAAAAGGATTAGCAAATAGCAGTGCTAAAGCAACAACTAACCCATAAATAGTTAAAGCTTCCATAAATGCTAAACTTAACAATAATGTACCTCGTATTTTACCTTCTGCTTCAGGTTGTCTCGCAATACCCTCTAGAGCTTGACCGGCAGCAGTCCCTTGGCCAACACCCGGCCCAATAGAAGCAAGTCCGACGGCTAACCCAGCAGCAATAACAGAAGCGGCAGAAATAATAGGATTCATAATAATCTCCTTTTACTTAAAAAAATGTATTGAATAGTTGATAATACTAAAAACCTAGTTAGTATACTTTTTTTCAGCTTAGTCCATTGAATATTTTATTAAGATTGGATTCCTATAAATGATTTAATCATGATTTTCTAAGGATTCACCTATATAAGCTGCAGCGAGAGTCGCAAAAATGAGAGCCTGAATTCCGCTTGTGAATAATCCTAGAAACATTACAGGTATAGGAACAACTAAAGGAACTAGAGAAACAAGAACGGCGACTACTAATTCATCTGCCAAAATATTTCCAAAAAGTCGAAAACTAAGTGATAAAGGCTTGGTAAAATCTTCTAAGATATTAATTGGTAACAATATTGGAGTTGGTTGAATATATTTACCAAAAAAACTTAATCCTTTTTTTGAAAGACCCGCATAGAAATAGGCTACTGACGTAAGTAAAGCTAAAGCAACTGTAGTATTAATGTCATTTGTAGGTGCAGCCAATTCGCCGTGCGGTATTTGAAAAATACCCCAAGGAACAAGAGCACCGGACCAGTTAGAAACAAAGATAAAAAAAAATAAGCTTCCAATAAAAGGAAGCCAAGAAACATAATGTTCCTCGCCAATTTGAGTTCTGGTCAAATCCCGAAGAAATTCAAGAATGTATTCAGCAAAATTTTGTTTTCCGGTTGGAATAGTTTGCGGATCTCGAATAGTTATAATAGCGAAACCTAGTAAAATAGCAATAACAAACCAAGAAGTTATAAGTACTTGTCCATGAGCTTGAAACCCGCCTATTTGCCAATACAAGTGTTGGCCTACCTCTACACCAGAAATTTCTCCAAAATGATTGAAATTATTTAGTATACTAATACTATTTTGCAATATGTTCATATTATCCTTTTTCAAAAAAATCACTTATTTTTTTCTGAAGGAATGATTTCTGAATTTTCACTAAAAAAAAAAAAAAAAAATGAAGAGCGAGCTTTGCGCTTACTTCGAAAAATGATTTGACTAATTATTATAACCAGAAGAAACAGCTGACATTAATTTGTTCAGAATTAATCCAACGGATCCACGGGCATCATCATTGGCTGGAATTGGAATATCTACGAAATCTGGATCACAATTAGTATCAACTAAACTAATTGTGGGAATGCCCAGCGCTCTGCATTCTCTAACAGCAGTAGATTCCTTTTGTTGATCAACGATTATTACAATATCAGGTAACTTTTTCATATAGAAAATTCCTTCTAAATACTGTTGTAAAAGTTCTAATTGCTTTTCAATAAGTGCAATTTCTTTTTTCGTACGTCTTCGGTGGAACAGCCCCGACTTATATTTTTGTTTCAAATTTCTAAACCTCTCAAGTTTTTCTTTTGTGGTAGACCAATTCGTTAACAAGCCACCCTGCCATTTGTAGTTGATATAATGACATCCAGTTTTTTTGGCAGTTGATGCTATTAAATCAGCTGCATACCCTTTCGTGCCAACTAGAAGGAATTCCTTTCGTTTTCTCGCGGCATCCATTAAAAGATCGCAAGCTTCAGATAAAAAAAGAATTGTTCGAACTAGATTGATAATATGTAAATTTCCACGTTCAGTCAAAATATAACAACGCATTTTCGGATTCAACTCATTTTTTTGATGTCCGAGATGAACTGCTACTTTTATCATATCTTTGAAAACATTCTTTTTAGAAACACGCCTTTTTTTTTTGAAAACGTTTGTCATGTTTTGCTTTTCTTTTCTCTAAAAGAATTTCCATTCCTACGGAATCTATGACTTTTCTAAATTTTTAGTTTTCTATTCTTTTTGAAACCTTTTGATTTTTTTTTTCCATTTTCCAGTACCGGCGGGTATTTTACTACTGAGAATCAAATTTTCCTTCAGTCCTTTCAACCAATCAATCCGACCTTGAAAAGCAGCTTTAGCTAAAACTCGAGTAGTTTCCTGAAAACTGGCCTCCGATATAAAACTTGTAGTTTCAAAAGATGATTTTGTTATTCCCAAAATTTTTGTTTGATAGTGGATTACCTCGTCGAAAGCCCGATCTAGTTTTTGTGCTCGCGAAAAGAAAACGAGCTCTCCTGGTAAAAAAACATTAAGCATTACGTCCTTAGACACAAGTACTCTTGAGGTCATTTGCTGTATAATAAGCTCTAAGTGTTTCTCACATATATGTACTCCTTGAGATTCATAAACTTTTTGTATTTGATTGACTAAATGAATTTGACCTTGCGTCAAAGTTATTTTAGTACTTATGACTAAACCCCAAAAACTTCCAAGAGTTATTGTCATATCTTGGTTCCATTTTCGAAAGCTATTTTCTAAACTTTGTACTACAGGATTTTTTGAATGTGCCTCTAAAAATTGTTCCACTTTTGGAAGACCTCGTGTTATATCACTAGATTGAAATCTTTCATACAAATAGGTTATTAACGAATTTCCTTGGTTAATCATTTCTGCGTAATTACCATGAATAGTAGATTTTGGAGTAGCCAAGTAGGGTTTAGCTAATCGCACTATTAAAGATTTTTCACGAATAACCATAATTTGTCCCGATTCTGAAAATGATTCATTTCTTGATATAGCAAATTTTTGCCAAAGCAATTGGCCAAGATTTTTTATTGGAAATTTTTGTTCACAGTTCTTTTTTGAATTTGAAAAAAAAGTAATTCTTTTTGTTGGAGATTCCCAAAATTTGCTATTTTCGTCCATAATATAACATTTAGGGGCTTCGAAAACTTTTAAATAGTTGTAAAGACTCTTAAACAATCTTTTCTTACAATTTAGAAAAATTTTATGAATACGATATAAATGCCCTAAAAAACTTACTTCTTCAAATTCGTTTATGATATCTAAAGTTTGTAATAGTTTTATTTGAAAATAATCAGATGTTGCTAGAATAATCCAAGACAAACTTTTATCTTCCTTAGATAATGAACGAAAAGTTGCTGTATACTTTTTGCTGGAAGATAAAAGTTTAGCTTGATGAAAAAATATTACTAAATTTTTTAGATTGTGTTTTTGATTTATCGGAGTCAAACTAAGTTCAATCATGTCGATAATAATCTTCTTTGTTCGTATGGACGTAATACATGTATAAGCCCGAGGTTCCCTAGGTTTTATCGATTTGTTTTCCCAAATCAAAATTAAACAATTCCAAATCAGATGAACATTCGTTTTGAGATTTTTGATTTCATGGAAAAAATTGTTCTCTTTTATATGTAACTTGTTTTCTTCTCTAAAAAGATCTGTACAAAAGCGTACTTTTGATGAATTCTTAGGTTTTTGATATTCTAGGGTGGTTTGTAGTAATACAAATGATTTTTTCTTGTAAGCCCTTTTTTTTTGAAAATAGTTCCTTTCTAGTTGCAATTCTTTAAAAATATTTTTTTGTTTGCGTCTAAATATGTGTAAAGATTTTTTGATCTTTCTATAGCTATAAAAATAGATGTTTATGGATAATATTTTCGCAAAAATAGTTGGTTTTTTTTTGTGAAATTGGACTAGTCCAAAAACTTGTTTTTTTTTATTACCGATTTTTTGTGTGTCTACTCGACAAAAAATATGATCAAGCAAGAAAAATTTGTTAGACGAATAAATACATTCTAGAAATTCTGAGTTCACAATCTTATATTGAGAATTGTTCCATATATAGAAACTTGTATTTCTATTCAAAAGACCATTTCGGGAAATTTTTAGAATACAATTAGGAAAAAGTAGTCTATGTTCCTTTTTTTGTCTTTTTGAAACAGTAAGCAATGGAACCAGAATGCGATTTGTTTGTTTCTTTCCTTTAATATTGCAATCAAAATTATCCAAAAATTTTGGAATAGAGATAAAAAATTTATTTTGAATGAAATTTTCTTCGGAACGATAAAAGGACAAATTTTGTAATAAATTGTCTACAGAAGAGTCGAAATCATTTTGCTGTTTGGTAATCAGCAAGGGAATAGTTACTTGATCTTGATCTTTAGGAAACGCAAAAGCTAGTCTTGGTTTGCATATAGTTCCTGATAATATCCATAAATGACCTGCTTCAAGTGTACAATGAACATTACCTTGGACATTTTTTGGTTCATGCCATAGAAGAGTACTCCAGTGCATTTCTCCGTTTAACTCTGAATATATATATTTAATAACTTTTTCCTTTAAAAAAGAAATTTTAGTATGAATTTCAGCAATAAGTTGTTCCGATTCTACATTTTGGTAATTTTGAACAAAAATCCAACTTTTTGTTGGAATAATCGAATAATCCAACTTATCACCACTATCCTTTATAATTAAAAATAAACTTTTAGAACAAATATAAGCAGGATGCCCATAATATGTACGAATAGGATAAACTAACTTTGGATTGAATTGAATCCTTCCGTTGAAAGGCGCTCGTATAGTTCCTGCGATATTACCTGTAAAGACTCCTCCGGTATGAAAAGTCCTTAATGTTAATTGAGTTCCCGGTTCCCCGATAGATTGACCGGCAATAATACCTACTGCTTCTCCCAATTCGATCAAGTTATTGTGACTAAGACTTTGACCATAACATAATTGACAAATCCAAGATAGACTTTTGCAAGTAAAAGGACTTCGTATAGATATTGATTGGACCGAAAGACTGACGAATTGCTTAAAAAGTCCAGCACTAATTTCTTGATTGCGCATAGCAACACATCTTTTATTTATATATACATGATCTGCTAATACACGCCCCATTATCTTGTTCAAAAAATTGATTTTTCCGATCTTTGTATGGGGACTATAAAAAATACCTTGAGTACTACCACAATCAATTTTACGTACAACTATATGTTGTACGACTTCAACAAGTCTACGTGTAATATAGCCAGCATCCGCTGTTCGTATAGCAGTATCCACAACTCCTTTACGAGCTCCATAGGAGGAAATTATATATTCTGTTAAAGAGAGCCCTTCCTGGAAATTGCCCTGAATGGGTAGATCCACGATTTTTCCTTGGGGATCTGACATTAACCCTCGCATACCTAGTAATTGGTGAACTTGAGATTTATTTCCCCGAGCTCCCGAGAAAGACATCATATAGACTGGATTCAAAGGTTCTATTATATGAAATTTAGGGTGCATTTCTTCTTTCAAAAATTCACTTGTAGTATGCCATCTTTCCATTAATTGACGTAATGTTTCGACTGTATGCAAATTGCCGAGAATATTTTGCTTTTCCGAATAAAAAGCTTGTTGGTCTTCTTCTTTAACAAGCCATCCTTTCGATGGCACTGCTAAAAGATCATCAATTGCTAATGAAAAAGATGCTTCAGTAGCTTGGTGAAACCCCAAAAATTTCAATTGATCCAAAATATGCGATGTACATGTCATTCCCAAGAGATCAATTAATTTTTGAATAAGCTCTTTCATGGCAGTTATATCCATCACTTTATTATAAAAATGAACTTGGTTTTTTTGTTTCATAACAAGAAACCTCCGCAATTATCTAATTCAGCAAAGTATTCCAGTCCTCAAATAAAAGACCTCCTTGATCTCTCTGTACACATAAAAGATAAGAGATTTAGAAAGCGGGCGTCGTTTGAGAGGATTCAAAAAGCTTTGAGGTTGTTTTTATAGCATTTTTGATTTCTCGATTGAAAAGAACACGACCTACGGTCGTTCGAATATATATACAAATAATTTGTTCTATTCGATCGTTTTGAGTCACATAATGTTCATAAATTTGCTGAGATAAGCCCTTAGGGTGATATTGAATTTCAATAGGGACTTCTCGGGCTGTTGGGGTAAGAATACTTACATTTGCTACTTTCCATTTCAACCATAAAGGGTTGTTTAATTGGACTTGTTTTTTTTGAAATGCTATGAACACATGATTAAAACTTAAGAAATAAGTATTCTTTTTTCTAAAAAAAATGATCTCTTTTGATTGAAATGGGTGATATCTTATTTCGTAAATATCTTGTGGTTTTTCAACAGTTAATATATAAAGTCCAAGAAGCATATCTTGTGTTGGTATTGTAATAGGACTTCCATGACTTGTAGATAAAATATTTGTATAAGAAAACATAAGTAAACGGGCTTCTACAATAGCTTCTGGAGATAAAGGTACATGAACAGCCATTTGGTCTCCGTCAAAGTCTGCATTAAATCCCGTACAAACTAATGGATGTAAACGAATGGCATGCTCTTTTACTAGAATTGGTTGAAACGCTAATATTCCAAATTTGTGGAGAGTAGGTGCTCGATTTAACAATACAGGGTGCCCTAGCATTACTTTTTTAAGTATTTTCCAAACAATGTTTTTCCGTTTTTGAATCAAATTTTTAGCAGCTCTCAGATTGGAAGCAAAACCTCGTCCAATAAGACTACGAATTAAAAAAGGTTGAAAAAGCTTGATTGCCATTTCTCGAGGTAACCCACATTGATGCAATGCCAGAGAAGGGCCCACTATAATAACGGATCGACCTGAATAATCTACTCGTTTTCCAAGTAAATTTGTACGAAATCTTCCTTCTTTACCCGCAATCACATCCGAAAATGACTTATATGGTCTATTATGAAAATTTCTCGGTTGTCCGACGGTTCTATCATTGTCTAGAAGTGCATCTACGGCTTCTTGGAGTAATCGTTTTTGAAGAGTCAAGAAATCTCCTGTTGAATAAAAGGGACCGCCTTGCATTTCGAAACTAGTTTGAAGATTCTTATTCCGAATAAGAACTTTTTGATAAAGTTTATTCAAATCTGACTCCACAACCATTTGTTGACCCAAAGCAAAAATAGGTCTTAATTCGGGGGGAAGAACTGGTAATAAACATAGAACCATCCATTCTGGTTGGATTTTTGCTTGGATCAAATATTTAGCAAATTTTATGCGTCTGCTCAAAAAATGGTTTCTTTGTTGTATTTTGTTTTTACCTCTTTGAATTTTGTAATTTTTTAAGAGCTTTTTCCATTCAATATATGACTGATCCAGAAGAATACGAAGATCCAAACCAGTTAATTGTTTCTGTATAGCATTTCCACCAATAGCTATTTCTCTTTCTTGAAATTCGACAAAATTCCAACCAGAAATATAAGGAACAATAAAATCCATCCACGATGGAATGTCTTCATGTTGTAATAGACCCCGGAATCGTGATATAGTAGGTCTATTAGTTGTGGGCCTAGCAAGAAAAATATTTGGATAGATTATCTATCTCCCTCTAGAATCGGACGTGAAAGTTATCTTTTCATACGACTCAAGTCACTCCAAAAAGTTTTGGTAAAAAACTTCTCTTTAGCTTGGATAAGCAAAAGAAAACTATCCAAAAAAGTACCCATTGCTCACGTTCTAAAATTAGCAAAATTTAAAAATAGAATTATTGAGTAGTCTTTTCCCAATAGTTTTTTTCGAAAAAAAATTTTTTAGACTTGGGGTTTACTTGTCTGTTGTTCGTTTTTTCTTTTGAACTTAATCTTTTAGGTCTCTGTCCCACTTCGATGGTTAGAATACTTATGAAAAGTTATATGCAACGATTATATTTCTATAACCATAGCTAGCGTCTATTTTAGAGAGGAAACTGATTCAACTTAAAGAGACTAATCCCTAAAAAAAAAGATTTTACCGAAGCCAAAAAGCAGATAAAACCTTGGACTAATTTCTATTTCTCACTATTTTCTAAGCTTCATGGTATTCATTCTGAGGAAGACATGTCAGAATTGAGAGCATTCTAATGATAGCTAGAATGACAGTTTGGTCTGTATAGTCGGAACTTAGGATCAAGTCACACGTTGCAATATACTAGGTCTTTTATTTCGGAATTTTTTTTCCCAATTAACATCGCGATATAACTAGGGATGCGTTTGAAATACCAGATATGAGTTACTGGACATACTAATTGAATGTACCCCATTCGGTATCTTCGAACTCGAGAGTCTACAAGTTCAACTCCACAATGTTCACAAATGGAAGTTTTTTTCTTTTTCCGATCTCCAAAGGGGAAGCCTTTCTTTTCTTCTCCAGGCTTTTTTTCACAAGCACAAACTCCATTTTTCACGGGTCCAAAAATCCGTTCACAAAATAATCCGTTTCTTTTTGGTTTATTTGTTACTAAGTCGATAGTCCTTGGATTGAGTACTTGTCCAACCTTTTCTCCATTGGGTAAAGTTTTTTCACACCAAGCACGAATCTGTTCAGGCGAAACTAATGTAATTCTCAGTTTTTGATGTTTTTTCTTTGAGTCAATCATAAGCAATTTGATTGAAATTGAATTTATTTTCTATCTGAAAGTTTTTTTCTGATAAGTTTTTTTCTGATATAATAGTATGATTCAATTCTAAAGCTAAAGATCGTAATTCTCGAATAAGCACGCGAAAGGACTCCGTAGCAGTTTCAGCTTTAGGTACTGAATGCCCATCTAATATGGATCTAAGTATTTTAGTACGAGTTTTTAGATGGTCAGATTTGACAGTAAGCATCTCTTGTAAAATAGAAGCAACACCAAAACTTTCTAAAGCCCAAACTTCCATTTCTCCAAGTCGTTGACCTCCTCCTTTTGATTTTCCTTGTACAGGTTGTTGTGTTATCCTTGCATAACTTCCGGTGGAACGGGCGTGCATTTTATCATAAACTTGATGAATTAATTTCATCATATAAGCTTTTCCTACGGTTACAGGTTGTTCCAAAATTTCTCCTGTTTTTCCATCAAAAATCTTGGTTTTTCCAAGATGTTCCAGTTCGAAAACCCATGGATTCACTGTTTGTTCACTAGCTTTGTGAAGTTCATTAAAAACTAATTTTCTAGAAGCTTCTTGCTCATATCTTTCGTCAAAGGGTGGTATTCTATACTGTTTGTTCATTAAGGTTCCTGCTAAACCAAGTAAACATTCAAAAATTTGTCCTACATTCATCCGAGAAGGTACTCCCAAAGGGTTTAATATCATATCTACAGGTTTCCCGTTTTGTAAAAACGGCATTTCTTGCCTAGACAAAACTTTTGAAATAATTCCTTTATTACCGTGCCTTCCGGCGACTTTGTCGCCTACTTGTATTTTACGTTTTTGTAAAATATATACATGCACTTTTTCTGAATCATTCTCCCCAGGGTCAGTTTGATCATTTTTTTCAAAATCATCTTCTATATCATCATCTTCGTGATGGCTTTTTCTTAAATTATCTTGCCATAATGTTTGAAGTTTGATCCAAGTTACATCAATAACTCGACCTTTGCCATTTGCTTTTAGACAAGTTTCTTTTGTCCGAGGAGTACAAAAAAGATCTTGTAATAATCTTAGTTCTGGAAAACGCAAGACTTCCTGGGAGGAACGAGGTTTTAATTTGCCCACTAAAACATCACCCGGTTGTATCCAAGAACCTACCCTAACAATACCATTTTCATCCAAATGACGAAGTGAGTAAGCTTCGATTTGAGGTATTTCTTTTGTTAAAATCTCACACTCTGCCATATAAATCATAGTTTCATACCTTGTAATATGAAAAGAAGTAAAAATTTCTTCATAGATAAGACGTTCATTGATAAGGATTGCGTCTTCAAAATTGTATCCTTGCCACGGCATATACGCTACTAATATATTTTTTCCTAAGCAGAGCTCCCCTCCTATTGTGGTCGAACCATCTGCCATAAATTGCCCTCTTTTCACATAGTTACCCTGATTTACTTGAGGTTTTTGATGAATCAAAATATTGCTATTAGAGCGTTGATATATCTCTAAAATTGTTTCTATTGTTTTTCTGTTCAGGGATGACACAATAGTCTTCGAATCAAAATATTCGATTCTTCCTTCTTGAATACTTGTTGCTAAAATTCTTGAATCGAGTGCTACTTGGCCTTCTAGGCCAGTTCCAACAATGCATTTTTCTGGTTGAAGTAATGGGACAGCTTGACGCTGCATATTTGAACCCATTAAAGCGCGAGTCGCATCATTGTGTTCTAGAAAAGGAATCAGAGAAACTCCAATGGAAAAATATTGTAAAGGCAAAATACTTCTGAAATGGATTTGTTCCCATGCAACAGATAAAAAATCTTGGCGATATTGAGTTGGAGTATTTTTCTTTTCTGGAAGTTTATGCTCTACCGCCAACAAATTTTCTAAAGCTATTCGGTAATTTTTATCTTCATTTGGCAATAGATAAGAAACCATATGGTTTTCATTGGATTTTTTCGTTACATTATAGAATGGACTTTTTAAAAAACCAAAATCATCAACGTTTACGGAATTTGCAAGTGAGGCGATAAGCCCGGCATTCTGCCCTTCAGGAGTATTAATTGGACAAAAACGTCCATAATAACTAGGATGAATATCTCGTGCGCGAAAACTAGCAGTTCGCTCCGTTAAACCTCCAGGGCCTAAAAAGCTAACTTTTCTTCCATGAAGTATTTCTGCTAACGGATTCGTTTGCTCTAAAAATTGTGATAGGGGGTGTAACCCAAAAAAATGTTTCAAAGTTCTTGTTAATTGGGTGGAAATAAATGGAAACTCTGGGAACATTATTTGTTTATTCTGGGTATTTTCAAGTATTTCTATTGTTTGCATATTTTTTTGAATTAAAACTTTTACACGATTTAGAGCTAATCCAACTTCTTTTTTTAAGAAATCTGACACGGAACAGAAATGTCGATTTTGAAGGTGATCGATATTATCGATCGTACCCAAACCATAACTTACTTTAATCAGATAATCTACAATAGCTAAAACATCTTGCGGTAATAAAAAAATTTCGTTATCAGGTATATCGAGGTTTAACTTTTGATTTAGGTTTCGTCTACCAATTCTTCCTAATTCACATCTTTTTGAAATAAAGTTAGTCAATTTCTTATATAGAAACTCTGAAAAAGCAAAATCACTACTATCGCATTTCATGGATTCGAGTTCTTCATAAAAGGTAAGAATGGGGCCCCCCTTTCGTGAAAGTTTTTGTTTCATTTTTTCGTTCCAAATTAATTCCCAACCTTCAAATCCTGTTAGATTATAAGTATTATAAAGAACCTCTTCAATTTTTAGACCCATAGTGAATAAGAAAACTAAAATAGAAACTTTTTTCTTTCTGCTTATACGAACCCATAGTTTTTTTTTGATATCAATTTCGAATTTCAACCTTTCTCCACAATCAGAGATTAGAGTGCCAGTATATATATTTCCAGCTTTTTTTTGTTCTAAACTATAGTAGATACCGGGACTTCTTATTATTTGATTAACTACGACCCTATAATTTCCATTTATTACAAATGTTCCATGATCATTCATCAAAGGAATATCTCCGAGATATATCATTCTTTTCCTTTTCATTTGTTTCCAATAAATAAAAATTCCTGGTACATAAAATTTTGAAGAAAATGTAAAACGTTGATATACCGCATTCCTTTCTGTTGTTGGGGGTTCCATGATTTTATAATTTTTACCAAAAAAAAATTTGACTTCTTTTTCAGTATTAGAAATTTGTGGAAAATCAACTAGTTTTTCAAATATATCCTTTTCAATGAAACGGAAAAACCCTTTCATTTGTATTTGACTAAAATCGGGAATTGTAAACATAAACATTTTCTTTTTTTATTCTTTTCTTCTTTTTTTATTCTTTTCTTTTATATAGAACTCATATAGAGAAAAACAGAGAAAAACTTTTTTTTTTTATGGATTTGGCACTTAGAAAAAAGAGGTTTTATTTTGACTTGCATTGGTTTTTGTTTTAGACTATAGTAAACACACAAAATCGAGAATGAAACAAACATTATTTTACTAAAAATTGATGGGTTTGGCGGCATAGCCAAGTGGTAAGGCAGAGGACTGCAAATCCCTGATCCCCCAGTTCAAATCTGGGTGTCGCCTACTTTTTTGTGGTCAAGAAACTTTTTTAACTATTTTTTAACTATTATTTAATTGAAATCTCTGATCTTTTCTACTTTGCACAATTGTTATTAATTTTCTTATCATTAGTAATAAAAAAGGAAATTTTTTATATGGATATAACCGGTATTGCTTGGGCTGCTTTAATGGTAGTGTTTACCTTTTCGCTTTCACTTGTAGTATGGGGAAGAAGTGGACTCTAAAAAAGAATCTAATGCTTTTTAATACGGGTATATTAGTAGTAGTATCAATCTTTTTTTTGATACGACTACTAATATTTATAAACAAATTTGTAATCAATCAATCAATTGTTTTCGCTGATTGTTTTTACATAAATGATGACTAGAAAAGCAGTAGGAATCGAAATAAAAAGTGCAACAGCAATAAGTGCTAGAATATTGACTTCCATAATCTAATTTTTTAGAATTGTTTTGAATTGAACTTTTTTGAAATCTGTAATTGTTTGAGAATGGACTTAATGGATTAATCCAACTATTTCTTCTTTTTTAAAAAATTTGCTTGTCAGAATGACATATTATACCGTAAAGTAGTTCTATATGCCCATAAGATTTTTGAAGATATAATCGTTTTGAAGATATTATGAATTTATAAGAAAGGGCCTAACGTTTCAAAAGTAAAAAAAAAATTGCTGCTACCTTGTCATGAAACAAGATATAGGCCGGATAAGGTCTAACATATTATTCTAACAAAAGAAAAATTTGTGAAATGGAAGGAAAAGGAATGCTTTTTATGTCCCGTTATTTAGGACCTCGGTTCAAAATCATACGTCGTCTTAAAACATTACCAGGACTTACGAGTAAAAGACCTAAATATAAAAAACGTGTTCACCGGTCTTCTCGACCCTGGTGGAAAAAATCTCAATATCTCGTTTGTTTACAAGAAAAACAAAAAATTCGTTTTCATTATGGCTTAACAGAACGACAATTACGGCAATATGTTCATATTGCTAAAAATGCTCAGGGGTCAACAGGCCAGGTCTTACTTCAATTACTTGAAATGCGTTTAGATAATATTCTTTTTCGATTAGGTATAGCTCGTACTATTCCTGGAGCCAGGCAACTAGTTAATCATAGACATATTTTAGTCAATCATCATATAGTGGATATACCAAGTTATCGTTGTAAACCCCAAGATATTATAACTTTAAAAGGAAAAGATCCAGAAAGACTGAGAATTCGAATGAAAAAAAGTTGGGGTCAACTTTGGAAAAATAGAAATAGAGTACCACATTATTTGACCTTCAATTTGTCACAAAATAAAGGAATAGTTAATAAAATTATAGATACAAAAGATCTTCAATTAAAAATTAAAGAAATGCTAGTTATAGAATATTATTCTCGACGGATTTAATCCAAAAAATGGGGTTTCGATCTTTTCTTTTCCAAAAGAGAAAAAGCGGGAAATGCGGAAAGAGAGGGATTTGAACCCTCGGTAGACATAAGTCTATATAGCATTTCCAATGCTACGTCTTGAACCACTCGACCATCTTTCCTCGGGTAATCTCCTCCCCATAAAAACTTATGGAATTGGAATTTCCTATTCTATTATCTTTGTAGTAAGCATTTCTATGTGATGAAACTCATTCCAAAAGGAACTGAAGCAAAAAAAAAAAATTTGATCACTATGCCCAGATCTCAAAAAAATGAGAATTTTATAGATAAAACGTTCACAATATTAGCAGATATTATATTAAAAATAATTCCAACGGTTTTAACAGAAAAACAAGCCTTTGCTTACTACAGAGATGGTGTGATTTGATTTTTTGGCCTTTTTTTTTTTTTTCTTTCGAATAAACCTTCGATGTAAGGCCAAAAAACTTATGTTTAGTGAAGGTGAGTCTTTGAAAAAGAGCAACTCCTTCTGTCCTGTATCCCGGATTAATGCGTCTTTGGATCTACATAGTAGAATATTAAGCAAAAGGATACGTATTGTATATACTGTATAATATAAATGCATAAAGGAAAGACATTACATATAGGAATCGACCAATGAAAAGCTTCGTTAGATTTGATTTCACTTACTATTTTTTTTGTAGCCCTTAATGAGGGTTAATTCGAATGGTTGAGACAATCCAAAACCATCTTGTTTGTATTTCGGATACCAAAAGAACCATCGAATTTTGTTGAAGTGATTAAACCCTGTTTAAAAGTGCAAAGCAGTAAGAACAAACAAAGAGTAGAAGGTGTTGAAAAGACTCTTTCTGAAAAGGATGGCTAGATTTTGATTCAAAACATACTAGTCCCTTCTAATTTTTAGATGTTGCTTATTCTTCTTTTTTTTTTTATTATGTAAAAGAAAGGAGGAGCCGTATGAGATGAGAATCTCAAGTACGGTTTTGAACCGGAGATTATTAAAAGTTGAATCAATAAGAACGACCGTAACGAATGTCAGCACAATCAGAAGGAGAATATGCAGAAGCTCTTCAAAATTATTATGAAGCAATGCGATTGGAAGTTGATCCTTATGACCGAAGTTATATATTATATAATATAGGACTTGTACATACTAGTAATGGAGAACATGCCAAGGCTTTGGAATATTATTTCCAGGCATTAGAACGAAATCCAACGTTACCACAAGCCTTTAATAATACAGCTTTGATCTGTCATTACGTGCGTCTATCTGTAGGATAGAATTAAGTTAGTTAAAAACAAACCAAAAGGCTTTCTACATATTGCCACTACTCTTAAATAACAACAGTTGGGCTGTATCAGCTGTAGCAAAAAAAAACAAAAGGGTCCCCTACCCGGGTAGGATGCTAAAAAAGCTTATATTTGTTTCTATGGAGAAAGTATTGAAACTATAAGGGGAAAAAGCACCATAAAGATCAATTTTGAATTTTTGGAGTTGATACAATTAGATCTGCTCATAAAGGGATTTACTTATGTAATAAAGTTTATTCTTTTTCTTTCATAAGTATTGCGCAGTGGTGTAGTATTAGGTCCTAAAGACGGCAAGTAAGTACTTTTCTAAGAAAGTACTTTTTTCAAATTCTATACGGGGATAGGTACCCCTCCCTCTCTCACACAAAGACTTTTTTTTTGGAATTCACAAGGTGGTAGGAGAAAAGAGAAAACTAAAAATTTAGTAAAGTTTGAAACTCAGTTTAGTAACTTCTGGTCCTGCGATTAGTTTGAATAGATTTCCCCACTTTCGAGTGTTTTTTTTTTTTTTTTTCGTTAAAGGACTCAAGAGTTGATTGAGCCGTATGAGGAAGGAAACTCTCAAGTACGGTTCTAAGGAAAGGATAATAACCTATTCTGACCGAGGAGAACAGGCTATTAACCAGGGAGATCCTGAAGCAGCAGAGGTTTGGTTTGATCAAGCTGCAGAATATTGGAAACAAGCTATACTATTAGCTCCAGCTAATTACATCGAAGCACAAAATTGGTTAAAAATTACAGGACGTTTTGATTGAATATTTTCAGAAAAGGAAAGTCGATATTAAAGGAAAGTAAATGTATATGTTATCAATGGGATCTAGACTGTAAAGGGTAGGGGTTGGACCAATTATGTCCACCCCAGGCTTTGTAGAAACTATTTGATAGAATAGACTATAAAATTCAAAAATTCAAAAGGCTTTTTTGAATCTGAATAGTCCATTAAGCGCCCCTTTCAATGTGTCATAATAAAAAACGAACACCCGCCCTAGTTCCATTTTCTTTTTCAAATCGTTCCAGTTCTAAATTCGAAAATAAACAAAGAATTGGTTTGAGATTTATCATTTACTAATTCCAGTTGGCGGGTCTCTTTTTTGTTTCATCCTAACAAAGGAGAACTCTATGATTATGCGTTCACCGGAATCAGAAGTTAAGATTATGGTGGAGAGAGATCCTATCAAAACTTCTTTTGAAAAATGGGCTAACCCCGGGCATTTTTCAAGGACATTAGCAAAAGGGGATCCTGAAACTACTACTTGGATTTGGAACTTACATGCGGATGCTCATGATTTTGATAGTCATACCGAAGATTTAGAAGAAATTTCTCGCAAAATTTTTAGTGCTCATTTTGGTCAATTAGCGATCATCTTTATTTGGTTAAGTGGTATGTATTTCCATGGGGCTCGTTTTTCCAATTATGAAGCATGGCTCGCGGATCCCACTCATATAAAACCTAGTGCTCAAGTGGTTTGGCCTATAGTAGGTCAAGAAATATTGAATGGGGACGTAGGTGGAGGTTTTAGAGGAATACAGATAACATCTGGATTCTTCCCAATTTGGAGAGCATCTGGAATAACAAGTGAATTACAACTTTACTGTACTGCAATTGGTGGATTGATCTTTGCAGCATTAATGCTGTTTGCTGGTTGGTTTCATTATCACAAAGCTGCTCCAAAATTATCTTGGTTTCAAGTAGAATCTATGTTAAATCACCATTTAGCAGGGTTATTAGGACTTGGTTCGCTATCTTGGGCAGGGCACCAAGTACACGTATCTTTACCTATTAACCAACTTCTAGATGCTGGAGTGGACCCTAAAGAGATACCACTGCCGCATGAATTTATTTTAAACCGCGACCTTTTAATTCAACTTTATCCTAGTTTTTCTAAAGGCTTGACTCCCTTTTTTACACTAAATTGGTCTGAATATTCCGAAATTTTAACGTTTCGGGGGGGTTTAAACCCAATAACAGGAGGATTGTGGTTGACTGATATTGTACACCATCATTTAGCTATTGCCGTTATTTTTCTGATAGCTGGCCATATGTATAAAACCAATTGGGGTATTGGGCATAGTATACAGGAAATTTTAGAAGCTCATAAGGGCCCATTTACAGGAGAGGGGCATAAAGGTCTTTATGAAATATTAACTACCTCATGGCATGCTCAATTAGCTCTTAACTTGGCTATATTAGGGTCTTTGACTATTGTTGTAGCTCATCATATGTATTCTATGCCCCCTTATCCTTATCTAGCCATTGACTATGGTACTCAACTTTCTTTATTCACACATCACATGTGGATTGGCGGGTTTGTCATCATTGGTGCCGCAGCACATGCGGCGATTTTTCTAGTTAGAGATTATGATTCAACTACTTCTTATAATAATTTATTCGATCGAGTTCTTCGACATCGTGATGCAATTATATCGCATCTAAACTGGACATGTATATTCTTAGGCTTTCATAGTTTTGGTCTATATATTCATAATGATACTATGAGTGCATTAGGGCGTCCTCAAGATATGTTTTCGGATACTGCTATACAATTACAACCAATATTTGCTCAATGGTTACAAAATACTCACGTAACAGCACCTAGGTTTACAGCTCCTGCTGCAACAGCAAGTACAAGTTTCACTTGGGGAGGCAATGATTTGGTAACAGTAGGTACTAAAGTAGCTTTGTTACCGATTCCTTTGGGAACTGCAGACTTTTTAGTTCACCACATTCATGCTTTTACAATTCATGTAACTGTATTAATCTTACTCAAAGGTGTTTTATTTGCGCGCAGTTCCCGTTTGATACCCGATAAAGCGAATCTTGGTTTTAGATTTCCTTGTGATGGACCTGGAAGAGGAGGAACCTGTCAAGTATCTGCATGGGATCATGTTTTTTTAGGTTTATTCTGGATGTACAATGCAATTTCTGTTGTTATATTTCATTTTAGTTGGAAAATGCAATCGGACGTTTGGGGTAATATAAGCACTCAGGGAGTAGTAACTCATATCACGGGGGGAAACTTTGCACAAAGTTCCGTTACAATTAATGGGTGGCTTCGTGATTTTCTATGGGCACAAGCTTCTCAAGTAATTCAATCTTATGGTTCTGCGTTATCCGCATATGGCCTTTTCTTTTTGGGTGCTCATTTTGTTTGGGCTTTTAGTTTAATGTTTTTATTTAGCGGTCGGGGGTATTGGCAAGAACTTATAGAATCAATTGTATGGGCCCATAACAAATTGAAAGTTGCTCCTGCTATCCAGCCTAGAGCCTTAAGCATTGTACAAGGGCGTGCTGTAGGAGTGGCTCATTATCTCCTGGGAGGAATTGTCACAACATGGTCGTTCTTCCTAGCAAGAATTATTGCAGTAGAATAATAGCGGATGTAACCATTATGATATCAAGATTTCCGAAGTTCAGTCAAGGTTTGTCCCAAGACCCGACTACTCGTCGTATTTGGTTTGGTATTGCAACTGCACATGACTTTGAGAGTCATGATGATATTACGGAAGAACAATTGTATCAACAAATATTTGCTTCCCATTTTGGTCAATTAGCTATAATCTTTCTATGGACTTCTGGAAATTTGTTCCATGTAGCTTGGCAAGGTAATTTTGAGTTTTGGATAAATGACCCTTTACATGTAAGACCTATTGCTCATGCTATTTGGGATCCTCATTTCGGTCAACCGGCTATAGAAGCTTTTACTCGAGGAAGCGCTCCTGGGCCGGTTAATATTGCTTATTCCGGTCTTTATCAATGGTGGTATACAGTTGGATTACGTACTAATGAAGATCTTTATACTGGAGCTCTTTTTTTAATATTTCTTTCTACTGTTTTTTTAATAGCAGGTAGATTTCATTTACAATCGAAACGGAAACCAAGTATCTCATGGTTCAAAAATGCGGAATCACGTCTTAATCATCATTTGTCAGGGCTTTTTGGAGTAAGTTCTTTAGCTTGGACAGGACATTTAGTTCATGTAGCTATTCCAGAATCAAGGGGGATCCATGTGCGATGGGTTAATTTTTTAAGTGTTTTACCATATCCTCAAGGGTTAGGTCCTCTTTTCTCGGGTCAGTGGAATTTGTATTCTCAAAATCCGGATTCTAATAGTCATTTATTTGGCACTTCGCAAGGGGCCGGAACTGCTATTCTAACTCTTCTTGGTGGATTTCATCCGCAAACTCAAAGTTTATGGTTGACTGATATAGCTCATCATCATTTAGCTATTGCCTTAATCTTTTTTCTCGCTGGTCATATGTATAGAACTAATTTTGGGATTGGACATAGTATAAAAGATATTTTAGAAGCTCATATGCCTCCGGGAGGAAAGTTAGGTCGCGGGCATAAGAGTCTTTATAATACAATCAATAATTCTCTTCATTTTCAGTTAGGTCTTGCTTTAGCCTCTTTAGGGGTAATTACTTCTTTGGTAGCTCAACACATGTATTCTTTACCTGCTTATGCCTTTCTAGCACAAGACTTTACTACCCAAGCTGCGCTATATGCTCATCATCAATACATTGCTGGATTCATCATGACAGGGGCTTTTGCCCATGGGGCTATTTTTTTCATACGGGATTATAATCCGGAACAAAATCAGGATAATGTTTTGGCAAGGATGTTAGATCATAAAGAAGCAATAATTTCTCATCTAAGTTGGGTTAGTTTATTTCTTGGTTTTCATACGTTAGGGTTATATGTGCATAATGATGTTATGCTAGCTTTTGGTACTCCGGAAAAACAAATATTGATTGAACCTATTTTTGCTCAGTGGATACAATCTGCTCACGGTAAATCTTTATATGGATTTGACGTACTCTTAGCTTCAACAAAGGGACCAGCATTTGCTGCTGGAAAAAGTATATGGTTGCCGGGTTGGTTAAACGCTATTAATGACAAAAATAATTCACTATTCTTACCAATTGGTCCCGGCGATTTTTTGGTTCACCATGCTATTGCTTTAGGTTTGCATACAACTACATTAATTTTAGTAAAAGGTGCTTTAGATGCACGAGGTTCTAAACTAATGCCCGATAAAAGAGATTTTGGTTATAGTTTTCCTTGTGATGGTCCAGGACGAGGTGGTACCTGTGATATTTCAGCGTGGGATGCTTTTTATTTAGCAGTTTTCTGGATGTTGAATACTATTGGATGGGTTACTTTCTATTGGCATTGGAAGCATCTAACTTTATGGCAGGGGAATGTAGCACAATTTAATGAATCTTCTACTTATTTAATGGGATGGTTAAGAGATTATCTTTGGTTAAATTCTTCCCAACTTATTAATGGATACAACCCTGTTGGTATGAACAGTTTATCTGTCTGGGCATGGATGTTCTTATTTGGGCATCTTGTTTGGGCTACTGGATTTATGTTTCTGATCTCTTGGCGTGGATATTGGCAGGAGCTTATTGAAACTCTTGCGTGGGCTCATGAAAAAACGCCTTTAGCAAACCTAGTTCGATGGAAAGATAAACCTGTAGCTCTTTCTATTGTCCAAGCACGATTAGTTGGATTGTCTCACTTTTCTGTAGGGTATATATTTACTTATGCAGCCTTTTTAATTGCTTCAACTTCAGGTAAATTTGGTTAATTAACCAAACAACTCCTAAACAAAAAAAATTCAATTGAATGAAAATGAGTAATCACCCTTATCTTTAGAATCTGATCGATCTTTTATTTTTTTTATAGTTAGAAACTATGGCAAAAAAAAGTCTTATTGAAAGAGAAAAAAAACGTCAACGGTTAGAACAGAAATATCGTGCAATTCGCGAGTCTTTAAAGAAAAAGGAAGTCTTTTTTTCCTCACAGGAAAAAATTATTTGTAAAATCCAATCTTTACCACGTAATAGTGCACCAACACGTCTTCATCGTCGTTGTTTTTTGACTGGAAGGCCGAGAGGGTTTTATCGAGACTTTGGATTTTGTGGACATGTATTTCGTAAAATGGCTCATGCTTGTTTATTACCTGGTATAATCAAATCAAGTTGGTAGGCATAGTATAAAAAAGCGTCGAAGATACTTCGACGCTTTTTTCTTTTTTAGGAGGTTTTTCTTTTATGGAAGGTAGACAATAGCGCGGAGTAGAGTAGCCTGGTAGCTCGCAAGGCTCATAACCTTGAGGTCACGGGTTCAAATCCCGTCTCCGCCAAGATGGTTATTTTGTGTGTGGGCGGATAGCGGGAATCGAACCCGCGTCTTCTCCTTGGCAAAGAGAAATTTTACCATTCAACCATATCCGCAAGGTATTAAGGAAACAAGACATATTATGTCTTATTAATATGTCTTATTCTTATATTCTTATTAATATGTTTTCTATATTGTTATTTTATATTACTATTTTTCAATCCGTTCAATTCTTTTTTGCTTTTTACTTATTAAGTTTGCGAGTTATATAAAAGAATTTAGGACGCCTACAGAAATAACTAATCCAATCCATAATGAGACAGCAGAAAATAGAATATTTTTATTACCTGACCAACCTTCTGGGAAAGCGAAAGCGATAGGTACGCCTATAAGTAATAGAAAGGAAATTGCGATTAATGCAAACATAGTCAGTTGAAAAGCAATAGTCATAATTTTGATAAAATCCAACATAAACTATACCATTTGATCCTTATTTGATCGAATTAGAATGAAATCTAATATGTAAAAATTGTACCCTTTTTTTTTTTTTGAAATGAAATAAGATAAGCTTTTTTTCTAGAGAAGACTTTAGGAGAGATGGCCGAGTGGTTTATGGCTCCGGTCTTGAAAACCGGCATAGGTTACAAACTATCGGGGGTTCGAATCCCTCTCTCTCCTTTTGTTTGGAATAAAATAAATTCAATTCAAAATTACCAAAAGAAAAAGAATGGGATAACCATTCTTTTTCTTTTATGTTTGGGTTTAGTTTAGAGGGGTCATAAACAGGACAGGTTCTAAATCTCGGTCAATCCCCTTTTCAAAACCTGCTGCGGCTGCACGAGCTCTTCCCGCATGCCACAAATGACCTACAAAGAAAAAAAATCCTAGAACAAAATGCGAAGTAGCTAACCAGCTTCGGGGAGAAACAAAATTTACTGCATTTATTTCAGTAGCCACACCGCCTACTGAATTTAAAGAACCTAAAGGAGCATGCGTCATATATTCGGCTGAACGCCGTTCTTGCCAAGGTTGTATATCTTTTTTTAATTTATTAAGGTCTAAACCATTAGGACCTCTAAGAGGTTCTAACCAAGGGGCCCGAAGATCCCAAAAACGCATAGTCTCCCCACCAAAAATAATTTCCCCAGTAGGGGAACGCATAAGATATTTACCCAATCCAGTTGGTCCTTGGGCAGATCCTACACTAGCTCCAAGGCGTTGGTCTCTAACTAAGAAAGTAAAAGCTTGAGCTTGAGAAGCTTCTGGGCCAGTAGGCCCATAAAACTCGCTGGGATACGCTGTATTATTAAACCAAACGAAACAGCAAGCAATAAAACCAAACAAAGAAAGAGCCGCTAAGCTATATGATAGATAAGCTTCGCCAGACCAAACAAAAGCACGACGAGTCCATGCAAAAGGTTTAGTTAATATGTGCCAAATACCACCGAAGAAACAAATTGAACCCAACCAGAAATGTCCTCCAATTAAATCTTCCATATTGTTTACACTAACAATCCACCCTTCTCCTCCAAAAGGAGATTTCAGTAAATAACTAAAAATAGTATTGGGGTTAAGGGTCATATTTGTTATTTTTCTTACATCTCCACCACCCGGAGCCCAGGTATCATATATACCTCCAAAATAGAGAGCTTTTAGCACGAGAAGAAAAGAACCAGCACCGAGTAAGATGAGATGAATACCCAAAATGGTAGTCATTTTATTTCTATCCTTCCAAGCATAACCGAAAAAAGGAAAAGACTCTTCTAACGTTTCAGGACCTATAAGGGCGTGGTAAAGACCGCCGAAGCCTAGAACGGCAGAAGAAATTATATGAAGTACTCCTGATACAAAAAAAGAAAAAGTGTCGACAACATCTCCACCAGGACCTACTCCCCACCCTAGAGTAGCGAGATGAGGAAGTAAAATTAACCCTTGTTCATACATAGGTTTTTCAGGTATAAAATGAGCCACCTCGAAAAGGTTCATAGCTCCGGCCCAGAACACAATTAGTCCAGCATGAGACACGTGAGCTCCAAGTAATTTACCAGATAAATTGATTAGTCTAGCATTACCGGCCCACCAAGCAAACCCTGTAGTTTCTTGATCACGACCAGCTAAAGTAAGAGTTCCATTAAAGAGCGTTTCCACGGGGTAAAACCTCCTCGGGGAATATAAGGTTTTCATGAGGCTGATCTTGAGCCGCCATCCAGGCTCGAATACCTTCATTCAGGAGGATATTTTTTGTATAGAAAGTCTCAAATTCAGGGTCTTCCGCTGCGCGGATTTCTTGGGAAACAAAGTCATAGGCACGTAAATTTAGAGCTAAGCCTACAACTCCAATAGCACTCATCCATAAACCAGTTACAGGTACAAATAACATGAAAAAATGTAACCAACGTTTATTAGAAAAAGCAACTCCAAAAATCTGGGACCAAAAACGATTAGCCGTGACCATGGAATAAGTTTCTTCGGCTTGAGTCGGGTTAAATGCACGGAATGTGTTTGCCCCGTCTCCGTCTTCAAATAAAGTATTTTCTACAGTAGCACCGTGAATAGCACATAGCAGAGCAGCTCCTAAAACCCCGGCAACCCCCATCATGTGAAACGGGTTTAAGGTCCAATTATGAAAACCTTGGAAAAAAAGGATAAATCGGAAAATAGCAGCAACTCCAAAACTGGGAGCGAAAAACCAACCAGATTGACCTAAAGGATAGATTAAAAAAACTGAAATAAAAACAGCAATTGGAGCAGAAAATGCAATTGCATTATATGGTCGTAATTGTACAGATCTAGCAAGTTCAAATTGGCGTAACATGAAACCTATTAAACCGAAAGCACCATGCAGAGCTACGAAGGTCCATAGACCACCTAATTGACACCAACGCGTGAAATCCCCTTGTGCTTCAGGGCCCCATAATAGAAGAAGTGAATGTGCTAAACTATTCGCGGGAGTAGAAACTGCAGCTGTTAAAAAATTACAGCCTTCTAAATAGGAACTAGCTAGTCCGTGAGTATACCACGAAGTCACAAAGGTTGTACCAGTGAACCATCCACCCAAGGCGAAATAAGCGCAAGGAAAAAGTAATAGACCAGACCAACCTATAAAAATGAACCGGTCTCTGCGTAGCCAATCATCCAGAGTATCCAAAAATGTTTTTTCCTCTTTGGAAAAGTTTCCAAGTGCTATAGTCATTATTATCCTCCTTTTTTAAACATTTTGTTCATTTTCTTTTTTTGATTTTTGATTGAATTTGAATAGAAAGACAAAAGAATTAATGAGCAAAAATCGATAAAAATACTTATCTACTTTACCATTATAAGAAAAAACTAGAATTCAAAAGTAAAAATTAACAAGGGTTCTTAATTTTTAGGATATACTTATAATGAAGGCTAAAGTCCATTATCGGATTTGAACCGATGACTTACGCCTTACCATGGCTTTACTCTACCACTGAGTAAAAAGGGCTTCATTTTTTTGGCTGCAAGCAAGTAAACGACAAACAAAAGAACAAAAGAAAATTATAACCTATACAATATTTTTTGATTTATAAGGAATATCTCTTTGTTGTAGTGTAATTAAAAAAAAATTTAATAAAATTAATCACTCAAAAATTTTGTTTATGAAACTAGCTTATTGGATGTATGCCGGTCCTGCTCATATTGGAACTTTACGAGTAGCTAATTCATTTAAAAATGTGCATGCTATTATGCATGCTCCTTTGGGAGATGATTATTTCAATGTAATGCGTTCTATGCTAGAGCGGGAAAGAAATTTTACTCCAGCGACAGCTAGTATTGTAGATCGTCGTGTTTTAGGACGTGGATCTCAAAAAAAAGTAGTAGATAATCTACTTCGGAAAGATAAAGAAGAAAATCCTGATTTGATTATATTGACACCTACGTGTACTTCAAGTATTTTACAAGAGGATTTACAAAATTTTGTAGATAGAGCATCTGTAATATCTGATTCAAATATTATTTTGGCGGATGTAGACCATTATCAAGTAAATGAAATTCAAGCAGCAGATAGGACTTTAGAGCAAGTTGTTCGCTTTTATTTATCGAAACAAAAAAAAGAAAAATTAGACCGATTTTTGACGGATGTGCCTTCTGTAAATATCATCGGTATTTTTACTTTGGGGTTTCATCATCAACATGACTGCCGTGAGTTAAAACGTTTATTTCAAGATCTCAATATACAGATAAATCAAGTAATCCCTGAAGGGGGGTCTGTCGAAGATTTGCAAAATTTACCAAAAGCTTGGTTAAATTTGGTGCCTTATCGTGAAATAGGGTTAATGACAGCTTTTTTTTTGAAAAAAGAATTTGGAATGCCTTATCTATCTATAACACCTATAGGTGTTATAGATAATGCCGAGTGTATCCGACGGATAGAAAAATCGGTGAATCCTTTTGCTTCAATTTTTGGGGAAAAGGGGGTAAATTATGAATCTTATATTGATAGACAAACTAGGTTTATTTCCCAAGCTGTTTGGTTTTCAAGATCTATTGATTGCCAAAATTTTACGGGGAAGCAAACTGTTGTTTTTGGTGATGCAACTCATGCTGCGTCTATTACCAAGATACTTGCTCGAGAAATGGGAATTCGCGTGAGTTGTACAGGTACATATTGTAAACATGATGCAGAGTGGTTTAAAGAGCAGGTACAAGATTTTAGTAATGAAATATTGATCACAGAGGATCATGCTAAAGTAGGGAAAAAAATTGCTTGTGTAGAACCTTCCGCAATATTCGGTACTCAAATGGAACGTCATATTGGTAAACGGTTTGATATCTCCTGCGGCGTTATTTCTGCACCAGTTCATATACAAAATTTTCCTTTGGGATATCGTCCTTTTATGGGGTACGAAGGTACAAATCAAATAGCTGATTTGGTTTATAATTCTTTTGCGCTGGGTATGGAAGATCATCTTCTAGACATTTTTGGTGGTCATGATATGAAAGAAGTAATAACAAAATCTAACCCTATAGGTGGTTTAGACGTAATCTGGGATACTGAAAGTCAACTAGAACTACAAAAAATTCCTCGTTTTTTCAGGGACAAGGTAAAAAGAGAGACAGAAAAATTTGCTAAAATAAAAGGTGTAGTTAAGATTACAATTGAAGTCATGTACGCAACTAAGGAAACATTAACTGTAAGATAATTCGTTTTTTTTTTTTTTTTGCTTAATTTGACAAATAATCTACTACGGGCCTATCATTATTGTATACCTTAAGGTATACAATAATAAAATATATTCTTTAGGGTTGCTAACTCAATGGTAGAGTACTCGGCTTTTAAGTGCGATTTAATCAAGTTTTTTCCATTTTGAAATGAAGTAAAATTTTCGTCAATATTAATCAGTAATGATTATTTTAGTAAACTACGACTTATCCTAGAAAAAGGAAAAAAAAGCATGTCGCTTTTGGAAAAACTTCTTTTTTCAAAAAAGGTAAGATTTTCAATGAAATTGAAGTTCAATCACTTTGTAGTTAAAAAGTCTATGGAAAAGGGATAGCTTGAATAATGAAGAAACCTAGAAGAACGAGTTTCTGCTCTTCCTAGCGAAGAGAAAATGATTCCTCTTATTAAAAAGAAGTTAAAAGCTTTTTAGCAATCGATATGGGAAGGTTTTTCTCTGAAAAGGTCAGAAAATTTCATATCATAGAATCCTAAAGACTTTAAGATCGGTGTGTAAAAAAAATTAGTGTGCTGGCCTGAATTTCATGAGTCAGGAGAACGCCTGGTTGCTAAGATAAAATATTTGCGTCTTTTTTGTGTATGACGATTGAGATTCTTTCTTTTGAAAGTACTATTTGGTTTATTCGGTTCAAGCTAGATTGTACTATGTGTTATTTTATTTCTAAAAAGAAAGGTTTAGGAGGTTTTCTCTTGAAAAAAAATGAAAACATACGTTGGCAACAACATTTTTTATATCCCCTCTTATTCCATAACGATTTCTATGTTATAGATCCGAATCTGTTATTCAACTCAAGCCCTTCTTTCGAAAAAATAGAAAAATTACCTAATAGTTTCCGTTTTTTGAATGTAAAACGTTCAATTAAGCTATTACATCAACAAAACTATCTTGTGTATAATACAAGAAGTTCTTGTTTTCATTTCATTGGAAAAACTTTTTTTTTCTGTTTTGATATTTTTGTTTCCACGTGGTGGAAACACTTTTTTGGTTTCAAAGTAACTTTCAAAGAAATAAATCAACAGGTCAATTTTCAATCAGTCTTTTCTCTATTTCTTTTTTTGGAAGAAGTCTTTATGTTTTCTCTTTCTTTTTCTAATATAAGAATACCCTCCTCGATTCATTCAGAGCTGTTAATTAGACGTTTCAAATTTTCGATTCAAGATGTTTCTTTTTTACATTTTTTAAGTTTTATACTTTTTTCAAAGCAATTTAAGTTTGTGAATAATTCTATTATTTTTCCAAAAGGAAGTGTGATTTTCTGTTTCTTTTTAGGGAATATTCTTCTTTCTATTTTCGAAGATTTTTTCACTCTTCGATGGAAAAGTTGTTTTCATGAAAAATCATTGTCTTATGGTCTTTTTTCAGAACAAAAGCATTTTCAACAAAAATGGAATTTTTTAACCCGAAAAACGAAAAAAAAAGACACGATAAGATTGCTAAAGGATTTTTTTTTTCACTATATAAGATATGGGGAAAAATTGATTTTGCTGGGAACTACTATTCTAGTCAAAAAATGTGAATTTTTTTTCTTCAATTTTTGGCAAAGTTATCTTTTTGTTTTATCGGAACCCTCTAGTTTTTTTTTGAAACAAATTTCCTGTCAAAATATATTTTTTCTAGCTTATTACTTAGAATATCCAACAAACTCTTATTTACTCCGACTAAATATCTTAGATTATTTTCTATCTACTGATTTTGTTAGCAGGGAATTAAATTCAAAACTTAGCGCTGTTTTTGTTATTCAATTTTTATCAAAAGAAGGATTATGTGATATAGTGGGTAACCCGAAGAGTAAATTAGCATGGCTTAGTTTTACCGACAATTCTATTCTTGATAAATATGATCATTTTTGCAGAAATGTAGATTCTTTTTACAGTGGAGCAATAAATAAACGTTTTTTAGATCGTGTGAAGTATATACTTTTTCTCTCATGTATCAAAACTTTAGCCTGTAAGCATAAAAGTACGATACGTATAGTTCGAAAAGAATTAGGATTTGAACTACGTAAAATATTTGTGCGAAAACAAGTTGAATTCAAAAACAAAAAATTGCTATATTTCTGTTTTCATAAACAATTTAGAAAATTGCTATTTAAGATAGATTTAGTTACAGAACGACTTTGGTTTTTAGATATTTTGGAGGTAAATAATTTCACCAAATTTTGGGTAAAACAGCAGAATGCTCGGGATTTTTTTTTTCTTTTTGATCAAAATATTTGGTTTATGCTAGATCAATTTTTGTGATTTAATGAAATGCTTGTTTTGCCGGTAGATGTGAAATAGAAATAGAAAATACAGAGAGAAAGCCGTGTGCAATGAAAATTGCAAGCACGGTTTGGGAGGAGATTTTTGAATTTTCTTGATTCAAAAAATTGAATGAAATGATCTACTTCATCCGACTAGTTCCGGGTTCGAATCCCGGGCAACCCATAAGGTATTCCCTTAGTTTTTTATATTATATTTTTGATCATATTTTAGTTGACTTCAATATAGAAATTATTTTATACTGTTGAATAACAAGCCATGCTTGGGAGTCTCTGATTTTTATTTTTAACTAAACTCCAAATTAATCAACCATGACTGCAATTTTAGAAAGACGCGAGAGTGCAAGTGCTTGGGGTCGTTTTTGTAACTGGATTACTAGTACTGAAAATCGTCTTTATATTGGATGGTTCGGTGTTTTAATGATTCCGACTTTATTGACTGCAACTTCAGTTTTTATTATTGCTTTTATTGCAGCTCCGCCTGTAGATATTGATGGTATTAGAGAACCTGTTGCCGGTTCTCTTCTTTATGGAAACAATATAATTTCTGGTGCTATTATTCCTACCTCTGCAGCTATTGGTTTGCATTTTTATCCTATCTGGGAAGCAGCTTCTGTGGACGAATGGTTGTACAACGGGGGTCCTTATGAGTTAATTGTTCTTCATTTTTTACTTGGCGTAGCTTGCTACATGGGCCGTGAATGGGAACTTAGCTTTCGTTTAGGTATGCGACCTTGGATTGCTGTTGCATATTCAGCTCCTGTTGCGGCTGCTACTGCAGTTTTCTTGATTTATCCTATAGGCCAAGGAAGTTTTTCGGATGGTATGCCCTTAGGCATTTCTGGTACTTTCAACTTCATGATTGTATTCCAGGCAGAGCATAATATTCTTATGCATCCTTTTCATATGTTAGGCGTAGCTGGCGTTTTTGGTGGTTCTTTATTTAGTGCTATGCATGGTTCTTTGGTAACTTCTAGTTTAATAAGGGAAACCACAGAGAGTGAGTCTGCTAATGCAGGTTACAAATTTGGTCAGGAAGAAGAAACTTATAATATTGTCGCGGCTCACGGTTATTTTGGTCGATTGATTTTCCAATATGCTAGTTTTAATAATTCTCGTTCTTTACATTTCTTCTTAGCGGCTTGGCCCGTAGTAGGTATCTGGTTTACTGCTTTGGGTATTAGTACTATGGCGTTCAACTTGAATGGATTCAATTTCAATCAATCTGTAGTTGACAGTCAAGGTCGTGTTATTAATACTTGGGCTGATATAATTAATCGTGCTAATCTTGGTATGGAAGTTATGCATGAGCGCAATGCTCACAATTTTCCTCTTGATTTGGCATCAATGGAATTCAATTCTATAGATGGTTAA